CGCCTTTTTTTAGGTACAGCCATTCGAGTAATACTCCTCGTTGCATTTATTTTTAGATCATAATCAAAACATAATAACAATCTATTTGTTATTACTAAACTATATAATAATAATTCTTATAGTTGACTACATATATGTATACCTAAATTTTATTATTCTTGTCAAGTGCAAAGAAAAACAAACTGTTAGGTTAATTTCATTTATTTTATATTAAACTTTATGTAAAGTATTATGTATAAAAAAGAATTAATACGTTTTCAAGATTAAAATATAGTTTTTTCCTTATATAAAAAGTGAGTAAAATAAATTATTTTATCTTATTCACCTTTCATATTATTTATTCATTTATTTTAGCGCGAAGCTAATTTGTTGAATTGTTGTAATGCTACCCGACCAATATTATATAATGCCCAAGATGCTGCTGCTATCACAGGAGAAAAAACAAATACAAGACGTATATCCATACTAATATCCCTAATAAAAAATTTAATAGATTCTCCCTATAGAAAAATGAACTATTTCTCCAATATAATTATATTATTAGTCCACTTATAAAATGTTTTATTGTTAGGACCAATAACACTTAATATAAAAATTATTACTATTAATAACCTTTATATAGTAAAGTTAATAAGGGTATACTAGCTATGCATGATAGAAACACTTCTTACTCTAAACATTATTGTCTAGTATCTATAAGAATTATGTCAAATACTAAGATTTGATTTAAAATACTTTAATTATTATTCTTTAAAAGTTAAACCATATTTATTGAAATTTTATATTCTTAACAATATAATAGTTTGATCTACCACTGAAATAGGATTATAATCTCTAGTATAAAATGTCTATAAAGATTCGGAGTATATTAATGTAAAATGAAATATTTCCCATTTAGCCTTGAGCAATTAAGAATTATTCAAGCAATAAAAAATGAAGCCACCATAAAGCAAGCAGCTAAAAAATTATATCTTTCACAACCAGCACTTAGTTTACAAATCCAGAAACTAGAATCTGAGATTGATTCTCCAATTTTAGATCGAAGAAAAAAACAAATTTTATTTACTTTTACAGGAGAATTAATATTAGATTACGCCGATAAAATTTTAAGATTATGTGAAGAAGCTGATAAAGCTATTGTTTATTTAAAAAAGTTAAAGAGGATTAGTTTAACCATTGGCTCTAATGAAATAATAGGAACATATATACTACCAAAAATTATTGACTTATTTTGTAGGCGCTATTCATATACACATGTCAAGCTAGAAATTGATTGTACTAATTGTATATCTTGGGATATTGTCAATGGTAAAGTTGATATAGGAATTGTTGAGGAAGAGGAAATACCTAAGGAATTATATAACTCACTATATAGTACACCTTATTTCAAAGAAGAAATAGTTTTAATTTTACCTAAATCCCATGAATTGAAGGATGCTTATAGTATAACTAAAGAAAATTTATATAATTTAGATTTTATTACTCTAAAACCCAATTTTTTAGGCAGGAAATTAATGGATGATGTTTTAAAAAAATTTAATATAGAGAGTGACAAATTAAAAATAAAACTTGAACTTAATTCTGTTGAAGCTATTAAACGTGGAGTTCAAGCGGGATTAGGGGTTTCATTTGTATCTATTCTTATGGTTAAAGATGAATTATATTCAAAACGTCTGAATTCAGTAATGATTGATGATAGAAATATTAGTAAACGTTTAACATTACTTGTTAACTTAAAAACCCATAAATCACAATTATCGGGGAAATTTTATAAATATTGTTTTGCTATATTAAAAACGCGTCTATATATCAAGTTTCTTAATTTAGATTATTAGTTAAGTAGTTTTTGAACATCTTAAATTTTTAAGATGTTCAAAAACCACTTAACTAATAATCTAAATTAAGAAGTATTAAATAAGCAAAACTAACGCCTCCAAATGCGCCAATAAAAAATCCCGAAGTGAATTGGTTCCAATTTTTACCATTCAATAAATCATTTTTATTAATTACCTCAGATTCTTGAAAAGTTACTTTACCGTACATAGCTAAGCAAACAGTTAATATTGTTACTAAAGCTACGGAAGATAGAAACCCGATTAAAAGTGAAATTTCAGATGCTCGTAATGGTCCTAATTTTTCAAAAGGTCCTAGTAATAAATAACCATGTGCCATACCAATTTCTAGCCCGCGTAAAAGAGGAGAGAGCCCTTTTCTATAAGCTGGTAAACTACCTAAATAAGCTTTTGTCGCTGCTGATGAAGTTATTGGTGTTGATAAGTGCCCAACCGAAGGGTCATCGTTGTAAGGTTTAATAAAACTTGTCATAAGTATTTTGTAAAACTTTATTATATAAAAATATTTATATCTTTTTAAAAGAGAATAATTTAGGATTCCAGTAAATGAGAAATTTTATTTTTTGAACCAGTTGAGCCAATTAAATTAGTGTATTTTTTGGTTTTAGATATATAATAGTATATTATATCATTTTTTATAATTTTTAGCCAAGGAAAAAAAATGAGTGTTCTTATCGATTACGTTTTATTGCTAGGTATCGCCTTTGTACTTGCATCTGGTTTGTTTTTAGGACTAAAAGGAATTAAATTAATTTAATTCCTTTTAGTCTTGTTGAGATTTAAATTTAAATTAAATTTAGAATTTTAGTCTAAGCATTTAGAAATTCTATACTGTTAAGAAAATAAAGAAAGAATTATGAGTACTGAGAAAAGTAATAACTTATTAAAACGTGATATTGTCATTGGTTCGAGACGTTTTAGCAATTATTTCTGGACATTTATTTTATTTTTTGGGGGATTAGGGTTTTTGCTTACAGGTATTTCAAGTTATTTGCAAAAGAATTTATTATTTTTTATTAAATCAACGGAATTATCCTTTTTACCTCAAGGTCTGGTTATGACATTCTATGGAGTTGTTGCTATAAGTTTAAGTATATATATTGGGCTTACCATTTTTTGGGACGTTGGCAGTGGGTATAATGAATTTGATAAGCAAAATGAATTGATTAGAATAGTAAGACGTGGTTTCCCAGGAAAAAATCGTCAAATATTATTAGTATATGCGTTCAAAAATATTAAAAGTATTAAATTAAATATAAAAGATGGTATTAACCCTAAGCGTGTTATTTATTTATGTACAAAGGATCAACGAGAAATTCCCCTAACACCTGTGGAACAACCCAGATCTTTAGAGGTTTTGGAAAATGAAGCATCTGAATTAGCAAGATTTTTAAATATTAATCTAGAAGGACTTTAATTTATTAAAATTAGTCTAGATAATATTTATTTTTAAACTACTTATTTATTTATTTATCTTTTAGTTAGAATAAAACTAATAAACATAAATAAATTATATTATAGTAGGTTATAAATGCGAGCATAGTTTAGTGGTAAAACCATAGCCTTCCAAGCTATTGATGCGAGTTCGATTCTCGCTGCTCGCTAACAAGAAAGATTTCCACTTAAAAACTTTTTAATCTAATTATAGTTTAAGAGAAAAATAAGATTTTACTAGGAATGAGAAATAACTTTGTTATACTTATAAACAAGAAAGGTATAATATATTTTTATAAAATGGAGAAAGTTTTAAAATGTCTGGTGGTTCAACAGGGGAACGTCCTTTTTCTGATATCATAACAAGTGTACGCTATTGGATTATTCATAGTATTACAATTCCTTCTTTATTTATTTCTGGTTGGTTATTTATAAGTACTGGTTTAGCCTATGATGTTTTTGGAACTCCTAGACCTAATGAATACTTTACACAGGACAGACAACAAGTTCCGCTAGTAAATGATAGATTCAGTGCTAAGCAAGAATTAGAAGACTTAACAAGAGGATTATAAAAAAATATATAAAATTTAGGAGAAATACGTGACTAGAAATACAAATCAACCTGTAGCTTACCCTATTTTTACTTTTCGTTGGCTTGCTATACATGGTTTAGCTGTTCCAACGATATTCTTTATAGGTGCAATTACATCAATGCAATTTATCCAACGATAGGAGTTTATTCAATGACAGGTCCAAATCCTAATAAGCAAGAAGTTGAAATAAGTCGTACATCTTTATACTGGGGTTTATTATTATTTTTCATATTAGCAGTACTTTTCTCTAGTTATTTCTTTAATTAAGGGATTTTGTAATTACTAGGTAGAATTTTTATAAGGTTAAGAAAAGATATAGGAGCAAGAGAATATTATGGCAGGAACAGGAAGAATACCACTTTGGTTAGTCGCATTAGTTGGTGGCCTAGGAGTTATAGTCGTTGTAGGTACTTTTATTTTTGGTTCTTATTCTGGATTAGGGTCTTCACTTTAACAATCAATTGCTATGGGCTTATTGTTTATCTATATTGAAAAAGACACCATTGAATAACTTTCGAAATTCCCAAGGTTCTCTAGAGAACCTTGGGAATTTCGAAAGTTATTCAATGGTGTCTTTTTCAATATAGATAAACAATAAGCCCATAGCAACGGCAGGAAAAACTAGCCCAACTAAAGGGACTAAAATTGAAGGTAAATAATTAATTAACATAATATATTTTATTAATAAATTTTGTAGTAAACGATACTAACACATAGATTTAAGACTAAATTTAAAGTATACAAATGCATTCAACAAAAAGTGAAAATTTTTATAATCGTCTAAAAGAAATGCATAACTTTGCAGAAATCTACGCTAAACAAACTAATACCTTTTTTTGCTTAGACCCTTCAATAACTTCTGTAATTATTACAGGGTTAGCTACTTATAAAGATAATTATGGCGTTCCGTTATGCCCTTGTAGAAATTTTCGTAGTGAAAAAGCTGAAATTGAACTAAATTATTGGGTTTGCCCTTGTGTTTCAATGCGCGAACGGAAAGAATGTCATTGCAAATTATTTGTACAACCTAATGACTCAAGCGCCTCAGAAACTCAAAAAATTAGCCTAGATACTATTTATAAAAATTTATAAATCAGCTTTTTTTGCTATAAAAATAATAAGTGGGCCTGATACAATAATTAGTGTTGCAGTAATTACTTGACCAATAACTTGCCAATTCATACGGTTGTTCTCCTGAATAATTATCTAGGTGTTTTTTCATACATAAAAATGTAAGTACTTATTCTTATTAATAATACTTATTTAAACCCTCAAGACTAAAAAATCATTTATTGATACTTCTATTATAATTCAAACTAAGAAATAAAAGAAAAACTAAGATACCTATTTTTATTTTCTTACAAAAGTACCGTAATTATTTTTCAACATTTTAAGTGAGGTATTGAAAACCAAGTTTAATAAATTATGGACAAATAGAAATTTTTTACGAAAAAATTATATATTTAAAATCTGTAATTCGATTAACTAATAAATTTTTAAACAATCAATAAATATTTTTACTAAGGAGTGAAGAGTATATGGAAATAGCAAAAAGCTTTGAAAATCTGTCTCTAGAAAAAAATTTAAACTTAAAGCAAGTTTATTTAGATACACAAATAAAAACAATAATTGATATATTAGAAGAAGAATTAGTGGGTTTAATACCTGTTAAAACAAGAATTCAAGAAATTTCAGCATTATTAGTTATAGACAAATTAAGAGAAAATCTAGGGTTCACAACTGGAAATCCAGGTTTACATATGTCTTTTACTGGGAGTCCCGGGACAGGGAAAACTACTGTTGCGACACGTATGGCTGATATTCTTTTTAAGTTAGGGCATTCAAAAAAAGGACATTTATTAACTGTAACTAGAGATGATTTAGTTGGGCAGTATATTGGACATACTGCCCCAAAAACTAAAGAGGTCCTAAAAAAAGCAATGGGTGGTCTTTTATTTATTGATGAAGCTTATTATTTATATAAGCCAGATAACGAAAGAGATTATGGAAGTGAAGCAATCGAAATTCTTTTACAAGTTATGGAAAACCAGCGTGATGATTTAGTAATTATTTTTGCAGGGTATAAAGAACGCATGGAACAATTCTATAGCTCTAACCCAGGTTTATCGTCGCGAATAGCAAACCATGTAGATTTCCCAGATTATTCTCCAGATGAATTACTTATTATCGCTAAAATGATGCTGGAAGAGCAGCAATATCAGTTTTCTCCTGAAGCTGAACCAGCATTTTTAAATTATATTTTAAAACGTCGTGAACAGCCACTATTCGCAAATGCTCGAAGTATAAGAAATTCTTTGGACAGAGCTCGAATGAGACAAGCAAACCGTAATTTTGATAGTGGCGGCCGTGTACTTACTAAAGCAGACCTAGTTACAATAACAGATGCGGATATTACAGCTAGTAGTGTATTTAGTTTATAATAAAGGAATGGGAATCTGATTAAGTAATTTTCGCATGGTTGGAATTTACTTAATCACATTTCTACCATATTGTAATAATTTGTTTTATAAATTATAACTATACTAACTGGTACTTTAATACCTAATTTTTGTATACAGAAAATTATTTATATATTTTAATGTTCCTAGAAAATATAAAAGATTTAATAGAATCTCAATTAATTTGACACTTCCCCTGAGCCTTTTTCCCAGCATTTATTTATCTCTTTAAAGTGCTATAATAAATTATCCATTACTTATAGTGTACTTTTTTGTTGTTTCCATTCTACAATCAAAATTGATTATAACTTAATAAAAATCTTATATAACATATTGCTAGAATATAGGGTTGGTCTCTTTCTTTATAGACTTTATAGATCTTGTTTTAAGTTTTAAGTATAGATGACGTAGAAAAAATATTTTTATTTCTCATTATTTTCAAGTCATTTTAACTAATATGTTATATTACAATAACTGAATTATACCCATCTTAAATTAGAATAAATTTTTTTGTTTTTAAAAAACACTTAGGAATATTAGAGTAGAAATACATTATTAAAGTAAATAAAGTAATAAGAAGTATAAAACTTCTTATTACTCTAGCGATCGTTGGATCTATATCTCGTCTTTACCAAAAAAGGTAGTTAGAGATAAAATAATAATACAGAAATAAATCTGATTATTTTAATTGCATTAACCAATAACAGAAGGAGCAGAAATCGCAACAGGAAGAATTTCGTTAGATGCTAAATCTAATGGGAAATTATGAGCGTTACGTTCATGCATTACTTCCATACCTAAATCTGCACGGTTGATGATATCAGCCCATGTGTTAATAACACGACCTTCACTATCTACAACAGACTGGTTAAAGTTAAAACCATTTAAGTTAAATGCCATAGTGCTAACACCTAAAGCTGTTAACCAAATCCCAACTACAGGCCATGCTGCAAGGAAGAAATGTAAAGCTCTAGAGTTGTTGAAACTAGCGTACTGGAAGATTAAACGACCAAAGTAACCATGTGCAGCTACAATGTTGTAAGTTTCTTCTTCTTGTCCGAATTTGTAACCGTAGTTAACAGATTCAACTTCACTTGTTTCACGGATTAAACTTGAAGTTACTAAAGAACCATGCATAGCACTGAATAATGAACCACCGAAAACACCAGCAACACCCGCCATATGGAATGGGTGCATTAAAATATTATGTTCAGCTTGGAAAACGATCATGAAGTTAAATGTACCAGAAATACCTAAAGGCATACCGTCAGAAAAACTACCTTGACCGATAGGGTAAATTAGGAATACCGCAGAAGCTGCTGCTACTGGAGCAGAAAATGCTACGAAAATCCAAGGACGCATACCTAAACGGTAGCTAAGTTCCCATTCACGACCCATCCAACAAGCAACACCGATTAAGAAATGGAATACGATTAATTGGTAAGGACCACCATTGTATAACCATTCTTCAACTGAAGCAGCTTCCCAAATTGGATAGAAATGAATACCAATTGCGTTTGAACTAGGTATAACAGCACCACTGATGATGTTGTTACCGTATAATAAAGATCCAGCTACTGGTTCACGAATACCATCAATATCTACAGGAGGTGCTGCGATAAAAGCGATGATGTAACAAGAAGCAGCTGTTAATAATGTAGGAATCATTAAACAACCAAACCAACCAATGTATAAACGGTTTTCAGTACTAGTAATCCATGTAGCAAATGTTCCCCAATCTCTTTTTTCACTTTCGCGTCTTTCTAAAGTTGCAACCATAATAGTTTTTTAAAATAAGTTTTAATTCTTCCCAGGTAACTTATATTTTTCAAAAATATTTATAATTTTTACCAATATATAAGTTAATAATAACCTGTTACTAAATATTGTAGTTATTTTGTATAGTAATAAATTGGAGAATAGTAATAGTTTTATGTTTATAAATGTAAATTCGAATAACGTTGTTTTTAAACTTTTAAAGAGATACCTTTATTCTTTATAAAATTAAATATAATTAATTAGTATTATCGGTAACTTCGATTACTATTACAATAATTTAGATTAATACATTAGATTGACAATTAAAATTTTATTACGTTATAATACAATGTAATCTATAATTGATTATTAGTAAATCTGAATTTATTTACTAAGCATTAATTTTTTAATCTTTTAAATTATCAAAATAAAATTTCTTTATAATAATTATTAGCTATGTCACATTCCGTAAATATTTATGATACTTGTATTGGTTGCACACAATGTGTTCGTGCTTGTCCTACGGATGTATTAGAGATGGTTCCTTGGGATGGTTGTAAAGCAGGACAAATTGCTTCAGCTCCTCGTACAGAAGATTGTGTTGGTTGTAAGCGTTGTGAAACAGCTTGCCCAACGGATTTTTTAAGTGTTCGTGTTTATTTAGCCGCTGAGACAACGCGCAGTATGGGATTAGCATACTAACAATATAGTAGCCAAGTCTAGTTTATATATAAACTAGACTTGGCTAATGTGTTATTATGTCACTAATAGTATAGTGGGTTGCTAACTCAATGGTAGAGTAATCGGCTTTTAACCGAAAAGTTCTGGGTTCAAGTCCCAGGTGACCCAATTATCATTATTAAGACGTTAAAAATTAAAAATTTTAATAATTAATTAAGAAAATTTCTTATTTTGTGAAAATTTTATATTATTATTGTATAATATAAAACATAAATATCTATTGTTACTGTATTAAAAATACATAATTAGGAATAATTAGACTTAAATTATACCCCAGAGGTACTATTTTCTGGTTTTTTCTCATTTACTACCGAAGTTTGTTTTGGCTGTCTATGTCTAGGCAATGAAATTTTATATTTTGGTTTTTCTTTTGGTTTTTCTTCTTTTTTAATCTCTTCTTCTTCTTTTTTAATAGTTTTTGCTATTGAAACTTTAACTTTATCAAAATCAACATCTACTAAAATATCTACGGGATCATCATCATCATGATCTTTCTTATAACGTAAATACTCAAGAGAAACCTTGTCTTCAACTAATTTTACAAGAGCACGACGTAAAGGTCGAGCACCATAAGTAGGGTTAAACCCTTCTTCAATTAGTAATTCCATCATTCTAGGAGTTAAAGATAATGAAATTTCTTTCTCTGTTTTCACTCTTTCTACTAAATCTTTTACCATAATAACGGCAATTTGCTTAATATTATTTTTTGTTAGTTGTTCAAAAACGATTATTTCATCAATACGGTTTAAAAATTCTGGTTTAAAGAATGCTTTAAGACTTTCTCCAACAGTATTACATAATTGAGCGTATTTTGTTTTTTTGGTATCCCCTGTTTCCCCACCAAAACCAATTCCTTGAGAAGCTAAATCATTATTCTGGATTGCTTTAGACCCTAAATTTGAAGTCATTATTAATATTGTATTTTTAAAATCAATAACTCTTCCTTTAGAGTCTGTTAAACGACCATCCTCAAGAATTTGAAGCAATAGATTAAATACATCTGGATGGGCTTTCTCAACTTCATCAAATAATACGACAGTATATGGCTTACGTCTGACAGCTTCTGTTAGTTGTCCTCCTTCGTTATAGCCAATATAACCTGGAGGAGACCCAATTAATTTAGCTACAGTGTGGCGCTCCATAAACTCTGACATATCTAAACGAACCATAGCATCTTCTGCTCCAAAAAAGAATGACGCGAGAGTCTTTGTTAATTCAGTTTTCCCTACGCCAGTAGGACCTGAAAAGAAGAAACTTGCAATTGGACGTTTCAGATTTCGCATTCCAACTCTAGCTCTTCGTACAGCTCGAGCTACCGCTGAGACAGCTTCTTTTTGTCCAATTACTCTTTGGTGAAGAACATTTTCTAATTCTAGTAACCTAGTATTTTCATCCTTGGTAATTTTTGTCACTGGAACACCAGTCCATAACGCCACAATTGAAGCAATATCTTGGGCTCCAACTTTTAACCTTTCTAATACTCCTTTTGGTACAATTCTTTTTTGTGCTTTTATAATAGCACCCATTTGGGCACGTAAATTCAATTCATCATCTCTAATTTCAGTTGCTGTTTCAAATCTTTGTTCTCGAACAGCTAGATCTTTATTATCTAAAATAGTTCGTAATTCTTTATCTAAAATATGCACCGCTTCAGGAAGACGATAATTTACTAAACGAACTCTTGCACTACCTTCATCAATTAAATCAATTGCTTTATCGGGTAAAAACCGATCAGCTATGTATTGAGCACCTAAATTAGCTGCTGCCGTTAAAGCTTCATTTGTAATTTCTAATCTATGATGCTGCTCATAACGTAGTCTTAAACCCTTTAGAATAGTTATAGTTTCTTCTATACTAGGTTCATTTACCCAAACCGGTTGAAAACGACGTTCTAAGGCTGGGTCTTTCTCAATATGTTGACGATATTCATCAATTGTTGTAGCTCCTATACATTGTAATTCTCCACGTGCCAGGGCAGGTTTTAAAATATTCGCAGCATCTAATGCTCCTTCTGCTGCACCAGCTCCAACTAATGTATGAACTTCGTCGATCACAATAATTATATTTTTTTGTTCTTTTAATTCTTGTACGATTCTTTTTAAACGTTCTTCAAATTCCCCACGATATTTTGTTCCTGCTAATAATAATGTAATATCTAAAACAAATACTTTATGTTCATGCATTTCGCTAGGGACTTCCCGTTGAACAATTCTTTGTGCTAAGCCTTCAGCTACTGCTGTTTTACCGACTCCAGGCTCACCAATTAAAATTGGGTTATTTTTGCGACGTCTTGATAAAATTTGTATAACACGTTCAATTTCATTTTGTCTACCAACAACAGGATCTAATTTTGCTCGCTCAGCTGATTCTGTTAAATCTGTTGTATACTCTAATAAGTTTGGGGCTGTTAAAGAAGCTCTATCTAAATCATCAAAAAGAAATAAATCCTTTGTCTGGTTTTGATCCCCTGCTCCAACATTAGCCAATACTTTTGAAGACCCAGATTCATGGTTTTTATCTAACTCATTAAGTACATAAGCTTTAATTCGGGGTATATTCGCACCTAAGTTTTGTAAAACTTTTGAGCATATACCATCTGTATCATTTAATAATGCTAAAAAAATATGTTCAGTGTTGATATAACTATGATTTAACTCCTTAGATTGTTTTATCGACATCTCCAATACCTTTTTTGCTCTTGGGGTAAAGGGGATCTCTATTGCAACAAATCCTGTTCCTTTACCTATAAGTCTTTCCACTTCTATTCGAACTTTTCTAATAGTAATTCCATACTCTCTAACAGCATTAGTGGTTACACCACAGCCTTCACCTAATAAACCTAAAAGTATTTGTTCGGTCCCTACAAAATTATGCCCCAAGCGTCTGGATTCTTCTTGTGACATCATAATTACTTGTAAAGCCCGTTCAGTAAATCTTTCAAACATAAATATACCTCCCAAATTGGTATTAATTAATAAAACTATAGACTGCTTGAATCTCTCTATAATTTTAATATTATTTAAAATAAGAAAAATTCTACTTTTAAGCAATATTAATTTTAATATTATTTAAAATAAAAAAATTCTACTTTTAAACAATATCAACATACCATTCTATAATGAAGAGCTAAATTTTTCAAGAGGTGAGTCAAATAGAGAAAATCGTGGAAAACTAAATACCAGAAAAGACTACCTTGATCTTCAAATGAAAAATATATTACTATATAATAGTAGTGATATAGATATATCGTTATTATTAATAATTATCATTTAATAAAATACTTTTACTTAAATTAAACTATGGCAAAAAATAAAGGTGCTCGGATTATAATAACCCTAAGATGTACAAATTGTAAAAAAGTATCAAATGATAATGGAAAAACAAGTATTAATTCTAATCAAGTGGGAATGGCCAAAAAAAGCCAAAAAAAAATCGATTATACAACAACAAAAAATCGTAGAAACACTCCAAATAGACTTGAATTAAAAAAGTTTTGTCCTAATTGTAATTCACACACAGAACAAAAAGAAATAAAATAAGGAGAATAATATGCCAAATAATGAAAATAAGGGAAAGCCGACAAAAACGAGACGTCAACCCTTTAAACTTAAACCAAATGAGACAATTGATTATAAACAAGTTGATATTCTTTTATCGTTTTCGACAGAGCATGGTAAAATTAAATCTCGTCGCTCAACAAATTTAACATTAAAACAACAAAGACAACTTTCAAAAGCTATTAAAAGAGCAAGATATTTACATTTATTACCTTTTGTTACATCAGTAGAAAATTAATGTTCTTAGAACATTAGCTTAAATGTTATAATATTTTTAAACTATACTTTTTCTTTACTTTTTCAAGAAATAAGATATAAAAAATATAAAAACAAAGAAAATATGAGTCGTTCACAAAGAAATGATAATTTTATCGATAAGACTTTTACGATTATGGCCGACATTATTTTAAAAGTTTTCCCAGCAAGTAAAGAAGAGAAACAAGCTTTTTTTTACTATAGAGATGGTATGTCAGCACAATCGGAAGGTGAATATGCTGAGGCATTAGAAAATTACTACGAAGCATTGCAACTTGAAGAAGACCCTTATGATCGTAGCTTTATTTTATATAATATTGGTTTGATCTATTCTAGCAATGGTGAATATTTAAAAGCTTTGGAATATTATCACCAAGCTTTAGAATTAAACCCAAATTTACCGCAGGCGTTAAATAATATTGCTGTTATATACCATTATCAAGGTGTGAAAGCTTCCGAGAAACAAAATATTGATATCGCTAAATTACTTTTTAATAAAGCCGCTGAATATTGGAAACAAGCAATTAATCTTGCTCCAAATAATTATATAGAAGCACAAAATTGGTTACGAACAACAGGTCGACTTTCCGCTTAAAAAACTTTAAATATAAATATACTTAGCTTTTCTTAATCGAAATTTATTGATCTTTTTTTTATTTGCACAATCTATATAATTCCAATTTTTTAGTTTAAAATAAGACTCATTTTATTTTTGTTTTTAAGCTTAAATAAAATTAATTAAAAAATGTTCAGGTTTCATTATTATTTAATAATGCAAATAATTAAAAAATGACTGAAAAAACAATAACGAATGATAAAAATGTTAATACAGGTTATATAACACAAGTTATTGGACCAGTTATCGATGCAGTCTTTTCTTCAGGTATATTACCAAAAATTTACAATGCTCTTGAAGTAGAAGGTAAAGAAGGAGTTATTATTTGTGAAGTACAACAATTATTAGGGGATAACCGAGTTAGAGCTATTGCAATGAGTGCTACTGATGGTTTACAAAGAGGTGTTAAGGTTATTGATACTCAATCTCCAATCCTAGTTCCTGTAGGTACACCAACGCTTGGTCGTATTTTTAATGTTTTAGGACAAACTGTAGATAATTTAGGAGATGAAATTGGTAATGAAACATTACCTATTCATAGACCTGCCCCAGCCTTTATAGACCTTGAGACTAAACCAGCTATTTTTGAAACGGGTATTAAAGTAGTAGATTTATTAGCTCCTTATCGCAGAGGTGGTAAAATTGGACTTTTTGGTGGTGCAGGAGTAGGTAAAACCGTTTTAATTATGGAACTAATTAATAATATTGCTAAAGCTCATGGTGGTGTTTCTGTTTTTGGTGGGGTAGGTGAAAGAACACGTGAAGGTAATGATTTATACATGGAGATGAAAGAATCCGGTGTAATAAATGAAAAAAATTTATTAGAATCTAAAGTAGCCTTAGTTTATGGTCAAATGAATGAACCACCAGGTGCACGTATGCGTGTAGGATTAACTGCTTTAACAATGGCTGAGTATTTCCGTGATATTAATAAACAGGATGTTTTATTATTTATTGATAATATTTTTAGATTTGTACAAGCTGGTTCAGAAGTTTCAGCCTTATTAGGACGTATGCCTTCAGCTGTAGGATACCAACCTACTTTAGGTACTGAAATGGGAGCTTTACAAGAACGTATTACATCAACTACTCAAGGCTCGATTACTTCTATCCAAGCTGTTTATGTACCTGCGGATGACTTAACTGATCCAGCCCCAGCTACAACTTTTGCTCATTTAGATGCAACAACTGTATTATCTAGAGGTTTAGCTGCTAAAGGAATATATCCAGCTGTAGATCCTTTAGATTCAACTTCAACTATGTTACAACCTTTAATTGTTGGTGATGAGCATTATAAAACAGCTCAGTTAGTTAAAGAAACATTACAACGTTATAAAGAACTCCAAGATATTATTGCAATTTTAGGAATCGATGAACTATCTGAAGAAGATCGTTTAGTTGTAGATCGTGCTAGAAAAATTGAACGTTTTTTATCACAACCATTCTTTGTTGCAGAAATATTTACCGGTTCTCCTGGTAAATATGTAGATTTAGAAAACACGATTAAAGGTTTCAATATGATTTTAGGTGGGGAATTAGATGATTTACCTGAACAAGCTTTTTATTTAGTTGGCGATATTAATGAAGCAATCTCTAAAGCAAAAACTTTTAATAATTAATTAGGGAATTTTTCAATGAGTTTAAATATTCGTGTAATTGCTCCAGATGGATTAATTTGGGATACTTCTGCCGATGAAGTAGTTCTACCTAGTCTTACAGGTCAATTAGGTATCCTTACAGGTCATGCTCCTTTAATTACTGCTCTTGAAATCGGAATTCTTAGAATTAAGGTTAATTCATCTTGGACACCCATTATTGTTCTTGGTGGTTTTGCTGTTATAAAAAATGATGAAGTTATAGTTCTAATTAGTGGAGTCGAAGAAATTATCAAACAAGATTACGCTGAAGCAAAAGAGTTTTTAGTTACAGCTACAAAAAATTTGGATTTAGCAGAAACAACTAAAGAAAAAATTGATGCATCACAAGAGATGAAAATAGCATCATCTAAGTTACAGGCTTTTAAATTTATAGAGTCTTAAAGCATTAATAAAGATTTTTGTAGAAACTATGAGAGAAAATGTTAAAACATTAAAGTTTAAATTTTATTCCATGACGGATATTATTAAGACTTCATCACGTTCAATTACAGAATTATATTTTAACGAGCATTTTGATGAACTAAGGCAAAGGGTGTTCCATATTTTAAGTTTTTTATCTTTAATTACATTTTTTACATTTTATAATGTGAAATTATTAGTTAAAATTTTAGAAAGTCCTGTCGCGAATATACAATTCTTTCAACTATCTCCAGGTGAATATTTTGTTTCGACCTTAATAATATCATTTTATGCGGGTGTATTATTTTCTACCCCATTATTATTAAGTCAAACACTTTTCTTTTTTAGACCTGCTTTAACTAAAAATGAAAAAAATATCATAGTAGGTTTATTGATTAGTTCTATTGTCTTATTTGTTTTAGGATTACTCTTTTCTTACTTTCTTTTGATTCCTGCAGCCTTAAATTTTTTTATTTTTTATGGCTCAGAAGTTATTGAGCCTTTTTGGTCCTTTACTCAGTATTTTAATTTTGTTTCTACTTTGTTTTTTAGCACAGGATTAGTATTTCAAGTACCAATTATTCAAATCATACTAAGTTTATCTAGGATAGTTGACCCAATAAAAATGTTAAATTATTGGCGACCGATGATACTTTTTTCTACAATATTGGGTGCTGTATTGACCCCCTCAGCAGATCCTATAACGCAATTATTGTTATCAAGTGCTTTATTTTTGTTATACTTTTTAGGAAGCATAACATCAATTAACTTAGTAAAAAAAGAGGTTATATAAAGATAATAAGGACTTAAGTCCTTATTATCTTTATATAACCTCTTTTTTTACTAGAATCTCTTTCTATCAAGGATTATCAATTAAAAACTTTTTAATTTACCTTATTTCAATATGGAACTTTTGAAAAGACTAATGAAGTTTATCATAATAAGCTTTATTTTTATCATTAGTAGTCTTACACTTTCTGTTAAGATGTCAGAAGCCTATCCAGTTTATGCTCAACAAGCATATACAAACCCCCGTGCAGCAAATGGACGGATTGCATGTGCAAATTGTCATTTAGCAGAAAAACCGGTGCAAATAGAATCGCCAAAAGCTATATTACCAAACAAAGTTTTTGAAGCAGCCGTAAAGATTCCTTATGCCAAAGATGCCAAACAAATTCTAGGTAATGGTCAACTGAGTGGATTAAATGTTGGGGCTGTTGTTATCTTACCTGAAGGTTTTAAATTAGCACCAAAAAATTTAATTTCAAAAGAAATTCAAGAAAAAAGTAAAGGGGTTTATATCTCTCCCTATAGTTCAACTCAGGATAATATATTAGTAGTTGGTCCAATTGCAGGTGATACACATCAAGAAATTATTTTTCCGATTTTATCCCCTGACCCAGCAACTAATAAGAAAATTAATTTCTTAAAATATCCAATTTATGTTGGGGCAAATAGAGGTCGAGGACAAATATATCCTACTGGAGAAAAAAGTAATAATAATATTGTTACTTCCTCTTCTGAAGGTCAAATTGCAGAAATTCAGACTTTAGATAAAGGTGAAACTTCAATAACTATAGTAGGTTCTAATGGCACAGAAACGAAACAAACGATTCCAAAAGGATTATCATTAGTAGTTTCAAAAAAAGACACTATTAAATTAGATCAACCTTTAACAAAAGATCCTAATGTTGGCGGGTTTGGGCAGACAGATGTAGAAATTGTTTTACAAGACCCAAGTAGAGTTATTGGTTTCATAATCTTTGCTTTTTCTGTATTGTTTACTCAAATTTTCTTCGTTATCAAGAAAAAACAATTTGAAAAAGTTCAAGCGGCAGAATTAAAATTTTAGTATTGCCTTTTTTCAATAAACTAAAGAAAAATAATTTTTCTTTAGTTTATTAAGAAACTATATTTAAGAAACTATATAGTATCAGTTTTATAAAGAATAAAAAATATATTAAACTTTGTTTTTAAAATTAATTCTGGGAACTTTTTATGTCATAGCTATAGGTATACTCCTCTGCTTGTTGTTTATCCTCACCTCGAAATTTTTGTTGATATTCATAAAATCGATCTCTGGGTTTTTTAGAAATTAGCGGTAAATTTATTTTTTTAAAACTTTTCGAAGAGGGTATAAATAATATTTCACCATTTTTTGTATCAGTATTATTCCAAAAACTTAAAAAATCACCCAACCCCATAGATACAATTTTAACATTACTAGCGATATCTAACAAGATTGTATCACTCTCAGATAAATAAGCAGTTTCACTACGTTCATCTGGCTCAAGATACTCATGGAGTTCTTCAGCGATACGGGGGAATAAAAAGCGTTGGTAATTTAATTCATATTGAGGTTTCAGATGTGTACGCGATTTTAGTAATCTATACTTCGTTAACCATAATTGAATTTTATCCATTCTGGTTTCTGGAAACGCATATTTATTTTGTAACGTAAATGAGTCATCGAAGTAATCAATATTTGTTAAAGGATAATCCTTCTGGTTACTAGAATTCTCAATAAACCTTATCTTTTTAAAAGGTTCAAGAATTTCCTCAAGAACTGTTATTAATAAATCTTGTGCTTCTTCTAAATTAGAAAAAACCGGAATGATATTTTTGCTTAATAATTCGTCCGTATTTTTATAAACTACGTCTTCTATTTCTGCTAATCTTAATTTTTTTTTTTCTTTATTCCAAATATCATCTAACTTAATAGTTTTGATATTATTCTCTAATATGTCTTTAAATGTTCTATTAAAGCTTGCTTCATCTCTTGGTGTCGTAAGGTAAGGCTCAGCATTTGTAAAGATTGTATTATCAAGAAATGCGTAATCATACTCATATTCACTCAAAAAATAATAAAGCATTCTTTCTTTTCCTGAATCATCCACTATCATTTCTGTAATTAATTTTGACTCATCTTCTTCCTGCTCTTCTATAGTTAAATCTGGTACCTCTAAATTCCCATTTCTTCCATATTTTTTTGGTAAAAGTAAAGCTTCTAAAGGTAAATCTGGGAAACTTCCATATGGAGCCTCAACCTCAAGTGCATGTTCTAATATAAAGGGTCTATTGCCTGGTTTGCCCTCTATGAACCCTTTCTTATTAAGATCTGCCTCAGTTCTCATTAAAAAAGTACCTGCTCTCGCTGATATAGCTTTCCCATAAGAGGAATTTGATAAATCATCAAAATTATTAATTGGTACAGCAACTAAAAATTCTTTTTCGTCTACTTTTATCGATTTAACAATAAAATAAACCTGAATTTTATTAAGTTTTTCCTTAGCGTTAATCTTTTGATTTTTAACGCCAATCTTAGTTTCTTTAGGGCTTTCATTAAAATTACCTACTTTCTCAGGTCCTTCACTTCCATCATTAATACCCCAAAGATCAATTTTTTCATTTTCTTCACTCCATAGATCGTTTACATTAAAATTGCTATCAAATAAACTTTTATCACTCTCAATAATCTCAGCTGATATACGACTTGACACATTAAAATCACTAGGTATGTTCTTAGGCACGAAATTTAGGTTCGTCATATTTTCAACTCATTATTTTTGATTATAAATTACCCTGATTTTATATTTCTTTAAAGATAGAAGAAGAAACAATAATATATTATTCCTTAAAAAACAAACTGTATAAATAACATATAAAGTTATAAAAATACAGTTTGTTTATTTTTTAGATAAAATAATTTAATTGTATTTAAAAGACAGGGAATGTTAACGCATCAGGATAAAAACGATTAGCTTCAATAATAAACCCAGCAGTAAATGTCATCCATCCAACAAATAAAACAGGTGCAGTCGAAAGATATTTTAAAAAATTGTCCATGTTGTTCGATACCTCTTAATTTATTATATATAGTGAAATTTTTATTTTAAGAATATTACTATCTCGGCGATACAGTAATTTCAGAATCCGGAACTAAAAAATTTCCATTAGTGAATTCTTGCCAAGCTGATACTGGCCAAATAAATCCTGATGACATAATTTTTAATGCTAATGGTACATCCAGGATAATTTCTTTTTCTGTTGGATTTGAAGTTTCACCCACTGTATTTAGATAACTACGACCAGCCCAACCTATCCAACCACTTATGTATAAGAACATCATTCCTGGGATTACGAATTCAACAGCATGATCCCATCTTCCATCTGTGATAAGATGAGGTAAGCCTTCTTTACCGCATAATAACTCAGAGTTCGAGTAACGAGTAAATCTTTGCTTAGTTCGAGTAATTTGTTGTTCTAAAGCCAATGCTGGAGGAGACCCAGGCTCATATTTTTTAACCCTTCCTTCTAATTTTTTGACACTAACATCGAATCGCTTATTAAAAGGTGCTGATTCACTACATTTTGTTAAACCTGCAACATCGGCAAATGCTGCTAAAGGTATGCTGAGAGCTAAAAAAAATATTAATACTGATTTCTTAAAATTAAACATTAATCTGAATAGTAATGAAAAACTATGAGTTTTAATAAAAAATAAAATTTTCATGCTATATATATATAGTTTATATATACAACATGTAAATAAGGATATAAATATAGTATAGTATAGTATAGTATACTATATTATTTTTGTAAAATTCAAATTAATTTGTTAACTTTCCACAAATTTTTGATTATCGACGATCAGTATAAAGCTGAGAGCCGATCTTTTCAAGTTTTTGATTACGACGAAGTGGTCGCGTTACTAATTCTAAAACTTCAATAGCATTTGTAAAACCATGAATTTGAGCAAATGTAAATTCAACAGACCATTTTGTATTAATACCCCTTGCTTCTAATGGATTTGCATGTGCCATACCAGTGATAACTAAATCAGGTTTCATATCACGAATTCTATCTACTTGATTATAATTATCAGGCTTTTCAATAATAATCGGAATTGGGATATTTTTTTCTTTACAAGTTTTTTGCAATAATTGTAATTCAGCTCCTTGATATCTTTTATCCATATAAGGTATACCAATCTCAAACACAATCATACCTGATCGTATTAAAAAACGGGCTAATGAAATCTCTAATAAATTGTCACCCATAAAGAATACACTTTTACCGTCAATCAAACTGACATAATATTTTAATTTTTCCCATATTTCATTTTCTCTTTCCTGTAACCCTTTAGGTTCAATACCAAAAACTGTACAAATCTTTTCTAACCAAGCTCTTGTACCATCAGGTCCGATTGGGAATGGAGCACCAATTAGTTTACATTTTCTTCTTCGCATTAATGTTGTTGCAGTTCTACTTAAATATGGATTTACTCCACAAACATAATTGCCTTCATTAATAAGAGGTAGCTCAGTGTAACGTTTTGAGGGTAGCCAACCTGAAACACGAATACCTTGTTTTTTTAATTCTAAAGTAAGCTGATTAACAACTGGGTCAGGTATAGAACCAAACAAAATAAGAGGTATATGTTCAATATAATCTTTATCGGGTGAGATTACTTTTTCTAATTGATTTTCTGGCTGCTTTGCATTTGGTCGTTGTGCTAAAGCAGCTAATACAGTATCCTCTCCTTGCGTAAAAGCATAATCAAGACCGTTTGCTCTTGCAACTACAATTGGTAAGCTTATTTCTGCTTCTAATTTTGGTGCAATACCTTCTAGATCCATTTTGATAATTTCTGTTGTGCATGTCCCAATCCAAAATATTACACTAGGGTTTCGGTCTCTTTTTACTTGTAAACATAAACGTTTTAACTCTTCATAATCACTTAGTTGTGCTGAAATATCACCTTCTTCTAGTTCAGCCATAGCGTAACGAGGTTCGGCAAAAATCATTACTCCCAAAGCATTCTGCAAGAAGTACCCACAGGTTTTTGTACCAATAACTAAAAAGAAACTATCTTCAATTTTTTGGTACAACCAGGCAACACAACTAATTGGACAAAACGTATGATAATTACCTGTTTCACATTCAAAATTTATTTTTTCTTTTAAATCTTTGTTATCTAAATGTTTTATCTGATTCATATAAATCCTTTTACTAAAAAATTAAAATTTATAAGTCTAATTTTTTTAGACTAAATCGAAAATACTTCATTCAAATCATTTTCAATAGTATCAAATTCTAATGTATCTTCATCTTTTTGTGTTGGGTTTAAATAGAAATCAGATAGTAAACTAAATAATTCACGATCTGCAGCTTCTTTTGGAACTACACCTTCAGGATTAGCAATAAGTTGGTCTGCTACATTTAAGTAGTATTCACAAATATAATATAAAGAATTGTCCGATTCTGTCATCTCAAATAAAGTTTTACCTTTTACTCTTGAAACTCGAATGTCTTCAATAAGAGGTAATACCTCTAAAACTGGCATTGGCACTGCATCAATATATTTATCAATTAAATCTCTAGTAGCTGTTCTATTACCAATAAGTCCCGCAAGTCTTAATGCATGTGTTCTAGCTTTTTCTCGTACTGAAGCAGCGATTCTATTTGCGGCAAATAATGCATCAAAACCATTATCTGTTACTATTAAACAATAGTCAGCATAATTTAATGGTGCAGCAAAACCACCACAAACAACATCTCCTAAAACATCAAATAAAATAACATCATATTCATCGAAGGCATTTAATTCTTTTAAAAGTTTTACTGTTTCCCCAACAACGTAACCTCCACACCCAGCTCCAGCGGGTGGTCCTCCTGCTTCAACACAGTCAACTCCTCCGTAACCTTGGTATATAACGTCTTCTGGCCAAATATCTTCATAATGATAATCTTTTGCTTGCAATGTATCAATAATCGTTGGAATTAAAAAACCAGTTAATGTAAATGTACTATCATGCTTTGGATCACAACCAATTTGTAAAACACGTTTTCCTCGTCTACAAAGAGCGACAGAAATGTTGCAACTTGTTGTTGATTTACCTATACCACCCTTACCGTAAACAGCTAGTTTCATATATGACTCCTGATTTTTATTATGTGTTAACTAAATTATTAATATTTTAAAAATAATTAGTAATAATAGTCGCTCTTAAGAGATATTAATTGGTATAAATGATATAAGTATAGTATAATATAATTTTTTAATAAGTATTATATTATCGAATATATATTATATTATATTATTATATATTATAATCTAAATATTGAACATATATACATTTATTATTATATAATATAATTTTAATTATGATAAATATTTTATTTTTTCTTTTTAGTTCATCATTTAAAATTTATTTACTTTAGATTTTTAGTCTTTAATTATATATTTAGTTATAGAACTTTTTTTGATGTTTGGTTTTTTGGAAATATATAAGCTATAATAATTAAGTACATTCGTGGTAATTTTAATTATATTATAAAAATAGGGGGTAATAATGTTTTTCCAGGATTTTTGTAACGTTTGTAATGATAGTCATATCTTTAATAATATCCTATTTGCTTGCTGTCTTGTCTCTACAATTTTCTATTGGTTTAGTTTAGGGTTTAAAAATATAAAAATTTTTAGTACTTTAGCAAAACTTACTTCACGATTTGCAACCTTAAGTCTCTTTGGTTTTTTATTAAATCGTTGGATTCAATTTGGCTATTTTCCTTTAAGTAATTTATATGAATCTTTATTGTTTTTATCATGTATACTTTTATTTGTTTATCAAGCTTTAGAGTCTAAAACTCAAAGTTTATTATTTGGATGCATTATTGTCCCAATTGTTTTATTTATTACTGGTTTTGCTGCATTAACATTACCCCTTGAAATGCAAAAAGCAAGCGCTTTAGTTCCAGCGTTACAATCAAATTGGTTAATGATGCACGTTAGTTTAATGATGTTAAGTTATGCCATATTAATTATTGGGTCATCATTCGCAATAGTTTACGTAGGTGCGTTTTTAGAACTTGAAGATTATATAAAAATGATACCAGTTAGAGCTGCTGAATATGAGAAGCATATGAGAAAAACTTTAAACCTAACTAAAAGCCAATTTTTATATCTAGGTCTAGATGTAATTTATAATGAAGAAGAAGATATTGTTATAAATAATCGTACAAAGTTTTTATACCATATAGATAATTGGAGTTATAGAGCTATAAGTTTAGGATTTCCTTTTTTGACCATTGGTATAATAGCTGGTGCTGTTTGGGCAAATGAAGCTTGGGGATCTTATTGGAGTTGGGATCCAAAAGAAACTTGGGCTTTAATCACTTGGTTAATTTTTGCAGCATATTTACACCTTCGACTAATAGTCGGTTTAAATGGGAAAAAACCAGCTCTTTTAGCAAGTATCGGATTCTTTGTTGTTTGGGTTTGTTATCTTGGGGTTAATTTTTTAGGACAAGGTTTACATAGCTATGGTTGGTTCACATAAAATTAGGATTACGGTTTTATCTAGCTTAGAATTATGAAATTGAAATTCCATAATAAAAAATTTATTTATATTTTATTCTTGTGTTGAAATTTAGTTACCTTAAAAAAAAAATAATGAATTTATTATTTTTACTACAAACCTGGTCTTTTTAAATTACTAGGAGAAAAAGAGTTTGGCTAAAAGTTTAAAGTTCCTTTAGCTAGCAGAAGTATTAGAAAAAGTACAATAATAGGAAAGTTAGGAGTTAAGGTAAATAAAATATATTGTCTTGCTATATACTATAGTATATCTAACTCTATTTTATTGAATATAATGGTTCGATAGTATTTTTACAAAAAGGCTAATAAACTATGGAAATCATATTACTAACAAAGTTACCAGAACTGTACTCAATGTATAGTCCAATTGTAGATATTTTACCAATTGTTCCAGTTCTTTTTTTATTACTTGCATTCCTTTGGCAAGCTTCAGTTGGTTTTAGATAAACAACTTATAAATAGAAATTTTGTAGAAATATATTAGTATCTAGAATATGGGACTAATATCTAATATCTTCTAATTATTTAAACTTATTAAACACAATACCTTTAATCACTTTAATAATTATTTATATATCTTTATATTATGATTGAACCTCTTCTTTTTGGTATGGTATTAGGTCTTATCCCAGTAACTTTAATTGGTTTATTCGTTGCTGCTTTTTTACAATACCGTCGCGGAAATAAACTTGGTCTATAAGAAAGAGAGATAATAATTATATTATCTCTCCTATTTTAAATTTTAAATTACCAACTAGCCTTTCTTACACCAGGCAGTAAGCAATTATGTGCCATTTCTCTAACCATGTGTCGACATAAACCAAAATCCCTATAAACCCCTCGACTACGACCAGTTCGCCAACATCGGTTTCTTAATCTTATACGTGAGCTATTTCTTGGTAGCTTTTCTATTTTTTTATGAACTTGCATTTGCTCCGAAAAAGTATTTGCCTTTTTAAATTCTAAAAGAAGTGACTTTCGTTCTTCGCTATATTTTATAACTAATCTTTCTCGCTTTTTTTCTCTTTCAATCATTGATTGTTTAGCCATAGAAAATTCCTGAATTAATTTTTTTATATTTTATTAAATTTGTATATTAAAGTAATTATTTATACTTTAATATACAAACCTAAATAATAGTATAATCTAAATTAACCAAATTTTCCAGCAGTTGAAGCTATAACAAACGCAGCATAAGTTAAAATATAACCTACTGCAAAATGGACTAGCCCAACTAATCTGGCTTGAACAATTGATAGAGCAACAGGTTTGTCACGCCAACGAACTAAGTTCGCAAGAGGTGTACGCTCATGAGCCCAAACTAATGTTTCTATAAGCTCTTGCCAGTATCCTCTCCATGAAATTAAGAACATAAATCCAGTAGCCCAAATTAAATGCCCAAATAAGAACATCCAGGCCCATACAGATAAACTATTCATACCATAAGGATTATAACCGTTTATTAATGGAGATGAATTTAACCATAAATAATCACGTAACCAACCCATAATATAGTTCGAAGACTCATTAAACTGAGCTGCATTACCTTGCCAAATTGTAACATGTTTCCAATGCCAATAGAAAGTAACCCAACCAATTGTATTTAACATCCAAAACATTGATAAATAAAAAGCATCCCAAGCTGAAATATCACAAGTACCCCCACGACCTGGACCATCACAAGGAAAACTATAACCAAAATCTTTTTTATCTGGCATTAGTTTAGAACCACGGGCATCTAAGGCTCCCTTAACTAAAATTAATGTTGTAGTATGTAACCCTAAAGCAATAGCATGGTGTATTAAAAAATCACCAGGCCCAATAGTTAAAAATAAATCATTTTTATCACTATTAATTGCTTCTATCCAACCAGGTAACCAGATTTCGCTTCCAGCAACACTAGCAGGACTTTCTTTAGAAGATAATAAAAGATCAAAACCATAAACCGCTTTTCCTGAAGCAGCTTGGATAAATTGTGCGAAAACAGGTTCTACTAATATTTGTTTTTCAGGTTGACCAAACGCAACTACAGTATCGTTATGAATATATAGTCCTAGTGTATGAAAACCTAAAAATAAACTAACCCAACTTAAATGAGAAATAATTGCTTCTTTATGCTCAAGCATTCTAGCTAACACATTATCTTGGTTTCCTTCGGGATCATAATCTCTAACAAAGAAAATTGCTCCGTGTGCAAATGCCCCTACCATTAAAAACCCAGCTATATACTGATGATGTGTATAAAGGGCTGCTTGCGTTGTAAAATCTTTTGCCATAAAAGCATAAGGCGGTATTGCGTACATATGTTGAGCAACTAGAGATGTAGTTACACCTAATGATGCTAGTGCTAAACCAAGCTGAATATGTAAAGAGTTTGTTATTGTGTCAAATAATCCACGATGTCCTGCCCCTAATCTCCCACCAGGGGGACGATGTGCATCTAGAATTTCTTTCATATTATGGCCAATAGCAAAATTTGTTCTATACATATGCCCAGCAATTATAAATACAACTGCAATTGCCAGATGATGATGTGCTACATCAGTAAGCCAAAGAGATTGAGACTGTGGGTGGAACCCACCTAAGAATGTTAAAATAGCAGTACCGGCACCTGCATTTGTACCAAAAATATGTTCTACGGTATCAGGGTTTTGAGAATAAGCATTCCAATTACCATCAAAAAATGGAGTTAAACCATCTGGATGTGGTAAAGTTGTTAAGAAATTATCCCAACCAACATGTATACCACGCGATGCGGGAATAGCAACATGAACTAAATGTCCTGTCCACGCTAAAGAGCTTACCCCAAATAAACCTGTTAAATGATGGTTTAAACGTGACTCATTAGTTTTAAACCAAGATAGGCTTGGACGGAATTTTGGTTGTAAATGTAACCAACCAGCAAATAATAATAAGCTAGATAAGGCTATTAAAAAAATAGACCCAACATATAAATCATTATTTGTTCTCATTCCAATAGTATACCACCAATGGTAAACACCTGAATAAGATATATTTACTGGGTAAAATGCACCACCCTTTGTGAAAGCTTTCATTGCAAGCTCACCAAAATGTGGATCCCAAATTGTGTGGGCAATTGGTTTTACTTTTAATGGATTTAAAGACCATTGTTCAAAGTTACCTTGCCAAGCAACATGGAATAAATTACCAGATGTCCAAAGAAAAATGATTGCTAAATGACCGAAATGAGAAGCAAATATTTTTTGATATAAATTTTCTTCTGTCATCCCATCATGTGTTTCAAAGTCATGGGCTGTTGCAATTCCAAACCAAATTCTTCTAGTTGTCGGATCTTGTGCTAAAGCTTGGCTAAATTTTGGAAATTTAGTTACCATAAATATTTTACCTCGTTAATTTTATCCTACAGAAATAATTCTTGCTAAGAAGAAAGACCATGTTGTTCCAATACCACCTAATAGATAATGCGCTAATCCTACAGCTCGACCTTGAGTAATACTTAATGCGCGAGGTTGGATTGCTGGTGCAACTTTAATTTTGTTATGAGCCCAAACAATTGATTCAATAAGCTCTTGCCAATAACCACGACCACTAAATAAGAACATTAAACTAAATGCCCAAATGAAATGCGCCCCAAGGAAGATTAAACCATAAGCAGATAAAGCAGATCCATATGATTGAATTACTTGTGATGCTTGTGCCCATAAAAAATCTCGTAACCATCCGTTGATAGTAATTGCACTTTGGGCAAAATTACCACCACTAATGTGGGAAACTGTTCCTGTTGGTGTTATTGATCCCCAAACATCAGATTGCATTTTCCAACTGAAATGGAATATAACTACTGAAATTGAGTTGTACATCCAGAATAAGCCTAAAAATATATGATCCCAAGCTGAAACTTGACAAGTACCACCTCTTCCTGGCCCATCACAAGGGAAACGGAAACCTAAATTAGATTTATCAGGAATTAGTTTTGAACTACGAGCATATAAAACACCTTTTAATAAAATTAAAACAGTCACGTGGATTGTGAAAGCATGAATATGGTGAACCATAAAATCAGCGGTACTTAATTTTATTGGCATTATAGCAATTTTTGATCCAATAGAAACAATATCACCACCAAACACGTAGCTTGCTGTTGTTAAAGCATTTGGTGCCGTACTACTTGGCGCTAATAAATGTAAATTTTGAATTGCTTGTGCAAAAATGGGTTTTAAAGGAATACCTGTATCTGAAAACATATCTGGAGCACGTCCTAATGCTCTCATTGTATCATTATGTATGTATAATCCAAAACTATGGAAGCCTAAGAATATACAAACCCAATTTAAATGAGAGATAATAGAATCTCTATGACGAACAACTCTATCTAATAAATTATTATAGTTTTTTGCTGGGTTATAATCACGAACCATAAAAATAGCTCCATGTGCTGCACCACCTACAATACAGAATCCCCCAATCCACATATGATGAGTAAATAAAGAAAGTTGTGTAGCATAATCAGTAGCAATATAAGGATATGGCGGCATTGCATACATATGATGAGCAACTATAATACTTAACGATCCCATCATCGCCAGATTAATTGCTAATTGTGCATGCCATGAAGTTGTTAAAATTTCATAAAGACCTGTATGACCAGCACCAGTAAAGGGACCTTTATGAGCTTCTAAAATTTCTTTCATACTATGTCCAATTCCCCAATTTGTGCGGTACATATGACCTGCAACGATAAATAATACTGCTAAAGCTAAATGGTGATGAGCAGTATCACTTAACCAAAGTCCACCTGTTACGGGGTTTAATCCGCCTTTAAAAGTTAAAAAATCAGAATATTCGCCCCAATTTAATGAAAAGAAGGGAACTAAACCTTTTTTGAAACTTGGGTAAAGCTGACTGATTAATTCCCTATTAATAATAAATTCATAAGGTAAAGGAATTTCTTGTGAAGCAACACCCGCATCTAATAATTTATTAATAGGTAATGCTATATGAATTTGGTGTCCAGACCAAGCTAAACAACCTAAACCTAATAAACCAGATAAATGGTGATTTAACATTGATTCTGCATTTTGGAACCACTCTAATTTTGGAGCCGCTTTGTGATAATGGAACCAGCCCCCAAATAACATTAATCCAGACATAATTAATCCACCAATGGCAGTCCAGTATAATTCAATTTCACTTGTTATACCTTCAGCGCGCCATAATTGAAAAAATCCTGATGTTATTTGAACACCTTGAAAATTACCACCAACATCTCCGTTTAAGATTTCTTGACCAACAATAGGCCACACGACTTGTGCACTTGGTTTAATACTAATAGGATTATTTAACCATGCTAAATAATTTGAGAAATAGGCACCGTGAAAATGCATACCACTTATCCATAAAAATATTATTGCTAGTTGTCCAAAATGTGCACTAAAAATTTTTCTAGAAACTTCTTCTAAAGACTTCGTTTGACTATCAAAGTCATGTGCATCTGCGTGTAAATTCCAAACCCAAGTAGTTGTTTTTGGGCCTTTAGACAATGTACGCGAAAAATGCCCGGGCTTAGCCCATTTTTCAAAACTAGTTTTGTTAACATCGCGATCAACGAGAACTTTAACTTTGGTTGCTTGCTTATTGGAGTTCATTTACCTTTTCCTCTCTGGAGACATAAAGATAGGAAACGCTCAAGTCTCATGAAATAGTTATACTATTCCGAATTGAGTTTTCATTAATATATTATAACTAATTAAAAAAAAAAAAGAAACTCTATTATATTTTAATAATTAATATAATATTTATTTTTATAACAATAAGGTTTTATCAATTTATATAAGCATCCAAAATATTTTTTTTATAGAAATATTTTTGGAATACTATTTACTATTATATTACTATACTTTACCCCCAAGGGAATTCGAATCCCTGTTCCCTCCGTGAAAAGGAGATGTCCTAGGCCTCTAGACGATGGGGGCTTAAATTATTTTTTATACTAAAAATATAAAAAATAATTTCTACATATTTATTTGAGCAGGCCCAGAAGGAATTGAACCTACATTAGAAACTTAGAAGGTTCCGGTCTTTATCCATTAGACGATGAGCCCATTTATCTAAAAATTATTACTTTTTTAATAGCCGCCAAGATAACGCTTATAAATTGTAATCGTATGTATATATATATATATACGCTATGACCATAACTTTGTCAAATGCTATAAATTAAAAATTAAATTATAAGGATCAAGGATATAATATTTTATGTTTAGAAGTTATTTCTAAACATAAAATATTATATCGAAAAAGGAAACTAATAATTAGATTAACTTTGTATTTAAAAAAAAAATTCTTAATTAACACAACAATTAATGTTGAGCTTCCAAAGCTTTTCTGAAAACAAAACTACCTAAGAACCTTTAATAAAGTCTACAATAAGCAAGTCTCTAAAAAATTAGAAATGATGTCTTATCCTTAATAACGGTCTCCCGCAGGTCTTGCTTGAACAGCATAACTTGAAATCGTGTATTGAATGTTACGACCACCAATTTCATTACGTTCTAAATAGAAACCAGGTTCGTTTGAAGGTCGTTGTACAAGAAATGATAATGCACAACTTTCTGTACCGATACTAGCATCAAACGCATTGATTTTAATGTAACCTTCTGGGTTAACTTTTCTACATTCAGCAAGTTCATACATTAATGCAGCAGTATCTTGGATGTCAAATAAAGGAAGACCCCATAATTCCCAATATGAATTACGTGGGTGTGGATCATCTGTCCATTCTACACTAACAGCCCAGCCTTTTTTCATAGCATAAGCAACTTGTTTTTTAATTTGCTCATCAGTTAGATCTGGTAAAAACGAAAAACATCCTTGTGTAATTCTCATCGCTATTCAAATATTCCGTAAAGATAAATTATAGAAATTTTATTTTTAGTTATATACTAAAATTTTTATTTGCTCTCTACTTTCGCTTAAAATAATATGGGTATTAAATATTTTTTCTGAAGTTATAACAAATTTAAGGTCAAGTCTTAATTTTATAACAAAATAATCAATATCTTTAAGAATACATAAAGTAAAGATAATTATTAGATATATTTTCTAGCGACCTAAAGATAACTAGAATGATTTAGAATTAACCTTCTATAAATTTGTTTTCAGTATACTATTTGCTTTCAGTTGGAAGCTCAACAAAATCAGGTGTATCTGTTGAAGTGTAATCGAAAGTAATATCTTTCCATAAATCTAACGCTGCTTTTAAAGGACCACAAGTAGCCGCTGCATTACGTAAGATTTCAGGACCTTCGCCAACATAATCACGACCTTCATTACGAGCTAGAACCATTGATTCTAGAGCAACACGGTTTGCTGTAGCACCGGATTGAATACCATCAGGGTGACCAATAGTACCACCACCAAATTGTAGAACCACATCGTCACCTAAATAGTAAAGAAGTTGGTGCATTTGACCACAATGAATTCCACCAGAAGCTACAGGAACACATTTTCTAAGAGATGCCCAATCCATGTCGAAGAATAAACCTTCAGCTAAATTAATTTTAAGTTGAGTTAATAATAAAGTGTTGTAGAATCCTCTAACCATTAAAGGATCTCCTTCTAATTTACCAACAACTGTACCAGCATGGATATGGTCTACACCACACATACGCATCCACTTACAGATAACTCGGAAGTTAATACCATGGTTTTTTTGACGAGCATAAGTAGAATTACCTGCACGATGTAAATGTAAAATCATCTCAGCTTTTCGTGCCCAGATAGCCATAGTTTGAATAGCAGTATAACCGATAACTAAATCGACCATTACAATAACAGTACCAATTGAATGAGCATATTCTGCACGTTCATACATTTGTTCAATTGTTGCAGCAGTAACGTTAAGGTAAGAACCTTTAACTTCACCTGTTGCAGCAGCGGCACGGTTAACACCTTCCATACAGTATAAGAAACGTTCTTTCCAACGCATGAATGGTTGTGAGTTAATGTTCTCATCATCCTTAAGGAAATCAAGACCACCACATAAACCTTCATAAACTACACGTCCGTAGTTTTTACCTGAAAGACCTAATTTAGGTTTTACAGTAGCACCTAAGAAAGGACGACCAAATTTATCTAATCTTTCTCTTTCCACAATCACACCAGTTGCTGGACCTTGGAAAGTTTTTAAGTAAGCAAACGGAATTCTCATATCTTCTAAACGTAAAGCTTTAACAGCTTTAAAACCGAAAACGTTACCAATAATAGAAGCTGTTAAATTCGCAAGAGAACCTTCCTCAAATAAATCGCATTCATAAGCAATATATGCAAAGTATTGGTCGCTTGTTCCAGGTACTGGATCTACTCTATATGCTTTTGCTCTATAGATATCGCAAGCAGTTAATAAGTCTGTCCAAACTACCGTCCATGTTGCAGTAGAAGATTCACCCGCAACAGCAGCGGCAGCTTCTACGGGATCTACGCCTGGTTGTGGAGTTATACGGAATAGAGCTAGAATATCAGTGTCTTTAACGTTATAATCAGCATCCCAGTATCCCATTTTAGCATACGGAATTACACCTGATTCATAACGCTCACTTTTTAATCGAGTTCTTTCCTGCACATTCTCAGGCATATAGATTCTCCGAAGCCAGCAACAAGCTCTTAATAGTTTTTATCCTTTAATGAGGGAATAATTTAGAAGTCCCTAAGGTATATAAATACTATACTTTAGAAAGGTATTCACTTTTCTGTATTTATAAATAAAAAGATAATTTTTATTAATTATATAATTAATAATTAATATTATCTATTATATTACTTAAGAACAGGTGTATATAGATTTCTAATATAATGTAACTAATTGAATTTTATTACTCTAGAGTTATTTAATTTATAAAGGCGATATAGCCAAGTGGTAAGGCCGTGGATTGCAAATCCTCTATCCCCAGTTCGAATCTGGGTGTCGCCTAATTGCAAAAAAAATTTAAACTAACTAACTAATTAATATTAATAGTTATAAAACTATATTTTTAAGTTAGTTGTTATATGATGTATTGGTGTAACTGGGGGTGTGGCGGAATGGTAGACGCAACGGACTTAAAACTTTGAGCATCAAATCATTAACGTGATTATCCAAGTAAGTTCTCAAATTCAAGGAAATCTAAGTCATAATCATGATAAGACAATCTTGAGCCAAGAATTAGTATAGTTAATTATTATATTAATTAAGGTGCAGAGACTCGACGGGAACTACCTTAATTGGTAAAGAGAGAGTCCAATTTTGAAAAAAAAAAATGTATATATACTTTTTTATTATTGATGAAAATCATATCAAAATGAAAATCCGTTGATGCAAATCGTGAGGGTTCAAGTCCCTCCACCCCCAACTAGAAAGTATTCTATTATAGAAATATTATAATAAAAATTTTTATGTGTATTTGTTTGAATTGTAATCGTATAGACAATTGTAAGGTTTATTTTATTGTTGAACAAAAACATAATGAAAAACAAAAGTACTATACAAAAAAAAAACTATTCTTCCCCCAATCCCCTACTCTATTGTGTATAAATTCTTTTTCTAAAAAAAATTTATATCTCCTAGAATGGGATGTTAATGAATGTTTGTCCTACCAAGAAAAGCCTGGTAGTTGGATGTCATTTAACCAAAAAAATTCTCGAAATTCCTCTTATCTTTCTTTTGATTTATTATTTTAGAAGAATTTATAACTATAAAATAGTTTTATTATAGGTGTACATTATCAATAAATTCTAAGATTTAATCCATAAAGTTTGATAGTTAACTATCAAACTTCAATATTAGCTTGTAAGATCAAAGTAATATTCAAAATTCTATTTTAACATTAAGTTTACTATATAGACCTTAATTTTTTAATCATTTGGTTTTAGACTAATGACGATCAAGGCTATTAGCAGTTTATTATGGTTTTTTACTTTATGTTTCTGCGGGTTTATAATAATCCTTATAAAATAATTCTTCAATATTTTTAAAAGAATTTCTACCTGTATCAGCTTCAAATTCAGGATATTCTTTTAATGAAGAAGTACTTACTGAAGATTCACGTGTTAGAGCAATTTCTCCTGTTCTAGATAATTGTAAAATATTATATTTTTCTAATATTTTTTGCAGAGCCGCAATTTTTCCAGGATCGGCTGTTACTTCTAAGATAAGGGTAGATTCTGTGATATCAGTAATTTTAAATCTGAAGATCTCAGCTAAATTTATAATTTCCTCGCGTTCTATAACACTTACTTGTAGTTTTATTAAAACTAACTCTCTTTGTAATAAAGGTAAATATGTTATATCCTGAGCATTAACAACATTAATTAATTTTTTTATTTGTTTAGTTAACTGGCTAGCAGCATCTGAACCATCACTTTGGTTTATTACTACTATTGTTATTCGTTCATAACATTTTCTTTCACATGCTGCCATTGTAATACTTTCAATTTGGAATCGTCTTCTAGTTAATAAGCTTATAATACGAACTAATCCTCCGGCATCCTTTTCAACTAATACTGAAATAGTTCTTTTCATAATTATTTTAATTAATAAATTAATAAATTTAATATAATGATTTGAACAAAAAAGAAAATTTCCCCTTTTTTGTTCAAATCATTTTACTGTGTTACTTCAACTATGACAGAAAAAGCTGAAGGGTCTAAAATAGCTAACTGGGATAACATTTTACGGTTTAGGAGAATTTTTGATCGTTTTAAATTGTAGATGAATCTGCTATACTTTAAATTGTAATTGCTTACTGCGGCATTGATCCTTGTAATCCATAATTGACGAAATATTCTTTTCTTCTCTTTTCTTCCGCGATATGCGTATATCAAGCTTTTAATTACTTGTTGATTTGCTACACGGAATAGACTTGAATGAGCGCCACAAAATCCTTTTGCAAGTTTTAAGATTTTGTTTCTACGGTTCCTAGCGACATTACCTCGCTTAACTCTTACCATTAATTTTTTTATCTTTATAGGCTAACCAATTAACATTTTTCTTATTGCTTTAGTATCTGATTTACTTACTACAATGGTGTTTGCTAAATTTCTCTTTTGCTTAGCAGATTTTTTTTCTAAAAGATGTCCCTTAAAAGCTTTACGTCTAACAAATCTTTTTCCTGCAATAAGTTTATAACGCTTTTTTGCAGCTTTTCTTGTTTTAAGTTTTGGCATAATTTTTTTTGATATCTATATATTTTTCTATCATGAATTGCTAATTATTTTAAGAACCTAGAGCAATAAATTCTTTTATTTTCTTGGTTATTAAGTTAATTTTTAGATATAAATTGTTTCATCCCCAGGTTCCCAATCGCTAGGGCAAACCTCATCAGGGTTTTCTGTTATATATTGAATGGCTTGTAAAACTCTTAAGGTTTCATCAACACTACGACCAAAAGATAAATTATTCGTAGTTGAATATTGTATAACACCTTTTTTATCAATAATAAACAAACCACGTAAAGCAACTCCAGAATCATGTAAAATGTTATAAGAATTACTAATTTCTTTTTTCAAGTCAGAAACTAAAGGATAATTTAATGAACCTAAACCTCCATCTTCACGTTTCGTTTGTACCCATGATAAATGTGAATATTCACTATCAACAGAAACAGCTAAAACTTCAGTGTCTAGTGAACTGAATTCTTTAAAGCGATCACTAAATGAGGTTATTTCAGTAGGGCAAACAAAAGTAAAATTTAATGGATAAAAAAATAGGACAACATATTTTTTTTTACGATAATCTGATAATCGAATTTTATAACGTTCTTCGTCATAAACTGCTATTGCCTCAAAATCTGGGGCAATTTTTCCTACCTGCGCATTATTATTATTCATAATAATATTTTCCTTATATAATTAATCACAGTTACTTTTATCTCTATAGTATAAAGAATAACTAATCTTTATAGTAACGTAGTCATTTTGTCTTTTTAAATAACAAAATACTAATCAAGATCCATTTAATATAGCTATTAATTATATATATTAATATATAGTATGCCAATCTTTTTCAGAATTTAAAGGTTTCATTAACCCGATCTGTAGCAACTTAATTAAAATAATAGAATAGTTTCTTGCTCGTTGGAAAAAGAACATAAAATTCTGCAAAATATGACCGTAATGAGCTTTTTCCTTCCCATCAATTTCTATTAATGCTAAATTTGCTTCAGCACATTTGTCTAAATGTTTGAAAAAACTTGGATGGTTTACATTTAAAATAATAGGAAATAAACGTCCTGCACTCTGATTTGTTTTTTTGATTACATGAATATCAAATTTACGAGCATCTAAACCTAAGGTAGCATAAAAACTACTTCTTTGTAAATCATTTAAATACATAGTTGCAAAAACCGATAATAGAAAAAATCTACACCACAGTTTAGCAACAGTAGTAGTTAATAATTCTGGTTGTGATTTTAAAATAGCAGCAAAAAAGTCTCCATGTCTATTTTCATCTTGACACCAACTTTCAAAAAATCTAAAGATTGGATAAATACGATATTCGGGGTTTTTTTCTAAATGTCTATAGATTGTTATATATCGCCAATACCCAATTTTTTCTGATAAATATGTAGCATAAAAAATAAATTTAGGTGAAAAAAAAGTATATTTACGACTTTTAGTTAAAAACCCTAAATCAAGGGTTAAATTAAAATCACTCATTGATTTATTTAAAAATCCTGCGTGTCTTGCTTCATCTCTAGACATAAAAGCAAATCCTTCAGCTAATAAAGGATTTTTCATTTTAAGGTTTCTTGATAATTCTTTATATAATAAAAACCCTGAAAATTCAGCTGTACATGATCTTTCTAAAAATTCTGTCATAAGAGATTTTGTACGTTTATCAAAGTGAGCCCAAGATTGATTAAACTCTTGATCACGGATAAAGTGATGTTGGTTATAATCCATACGAAATTCTTCTATAATAGATTCAAGTTCTGACTTATTTGAATTAATGTCTAAGTTAGCCATGGCATCAAAATCAGTTGTATAAAAGCGCGGTGTAAGTAAGGATTCACCTGCAGGAGTTTTTGTTCTTACTGCATTTGTTTCATTAGTTTTATTACTGTTAATTGATTTAGTCATAGATTTTACCCCTAGTATAAATTAATAGTTAGTTATTATTTTCCAGTTTTAATGTAAAGCTTTATTTATTTCTCATTCCGATTAGTGAACCTCACTAAATTATTTCATTTTCGTATTTATTAATTTAACGAATAAATAATTTTAAGTTCGGACTTTGTTTTATACCCAAACCGGAACACCTACAATTAAAGCTAACTTTATATCTTTTTTTTTTAGTTCATCTAGCCTCTCCTATTTAATATTATTATATATTATATACTAAATAACATAATAATAAACATTTTATAAAAATCACTCTTTAAAGTAAGTACTTATTAAATTATATTGATTTTGACCTAGAGTTAAATTAAAGTATATAATAAAGTCTATATTGATTATATATTTTCAAAAATTAAGGAATACTCATGGATATAATTAGCTTAGGTTGGGCTACAATTATGATGATATTTACGTTTTCTCTTTCGCTAGTCGTTTGGGGCCGTAATGGGTTTTAAGATGATATAATTTTAAGCATAAGGATGTAATAATTTATGGGTGGAGAAATTTTATCAATCGGTATTTTATGTTTCAGTATGGTGCTAATTGGATTATCTCTTGGGTTTCTATTATTGAAAGTTCAAGGCGAATAAAAAAATAAATTAAAATAATCAATAATAATTAAATTATTAACTTTATTAAATTATTTGTTATATATATAAATATACTGTTATGAGTAATATGAACATTTTTAGTATATTATCAATAATACTCAATTTTTCATTAGTGCTTATTATACTCGTTAGAAGTCCTAATGAGCAGAGCTTACAAGAGAATTTAGACCCGTTTAAACTTTTTGAAAGTTCTAGTAGAGCAGAAAAATCAATCGACAAATTAATTAAAATATTAACTATTTTATATTTCGTATTAGCTTTGGTATATACTATCCAGAGATATTTTTAATGACTATAATACATCAATATATAAAATAATGAACTATTAAAATTAAGTTATTATATTTATTAGTAAAGAAAATAATTAGGGGCTGTATTGGTTTCGACATTTATAATTCTATTAATCAATAAGCAGATTTAAATACTTAAAACATATAGTAATTGCAAACAACATTATTAATTTTAACAAAAATCAAGTCTTTGCATAAATTTCTTGAATTTTAACTTCAATCAATTCTATAATTGTTGATTGAAATAGGAATAAGATTATTTTTCTCTAAAACTTTACAAAACTTTAGTTTTGGTGTTATTAATATTATATTATACATATAAATTATAAATAAAAGTAAAAGTGTTTTAATTTTATTTATTTATTAATATAGAATAAACATAAATTCATCAACTTTCTTGTTAGAAGTTCGTTTATTTAGCGTTTTAAATGTAACGAGAGTAAACCAATGGATAACTAAATCTGTGATTACATTGATTAATTTGATGATTATTTTAAATGGACGTGGGTTCAAGTCCCACCAGCTCCTCATTTCTATATATATATATATATATAATATATATATAAATTATAAAATAAAATTTATAGAATAAATTTTCGCATTTGTGGCCGAGTGGTTGAAGGCACCGGACTCATAATCCGTCTTCTTATTAGAACACCGCTGGTTCGAACCCAGCCAGATGCAAATTACTTAGTTCTAAATCTTTGTTTTAGACGACTTCCTTTACCTACAATACTACGTAAATAATATAATTTTGATCTTCTTACACGAGAGGACTTAATTACTTCAATGGATTCAAATTTGGGAGAATGTATTAAAAAATTTCTTTCTACGCCGATACCTTGGAATACTTTTCTAACTGAGATTGTTAAATTAATCCCACTATTATTTTTTCCTAAAATAATCCCTTGATAATATTGTATTCTCTCTTTATTACCTTCTTTAATAAATATGCCAATCTTTACGGTGTCACCTACAAATATTTTTGATAAATTCTTTTTAATATGAACACTTTCAACAGAATCAATAAGTTCTTTATCATTTAAAAATGTTGCTTGTTTTATATTTTTCATTAATTTTTTATTTATAATATTTTACTAAAGGATAATTAAAATAAATTTGTAAACTTTCAAGGTTTTACAAAACTTATCATACCATAGTATATCTTAAAAAAGTATTTTTATTTTAACTTATAATCTAGAAAAAATAAAAAGTATTTATTCATAGTTTTTTTATTACTTATATTTTTGAAAAATGAAAATTTATCAACGAAGTAAAGGTATAATAATCCCTAAAAATGAAGTTTACAAAATTTTATAACCAATTATATATTATAGGTATACACTAATTATTATCTAGTATATTGCTAGTATAATATTACTATTATTTAATTTGTTTTTCAGTTATAAACTTCATTTTAACCACGCTAAAAAGTATAAAACCCAATCTTATTTGAATAAAGAAACAAATTATTTTTCATAAATTAGTAAATAAAGAAAAATGGCTCATAAAAAAGGTGCGGGAAGTACAAAAAATGGACGAGATTCTAAATCAAAACGTCTTGGGGTAAAATGTTTCCAAGGGCATCTAGTACAAGCTGGTAATATTTTAATAAGACAAAGGGGATTAAGTTTTAAACCAGGTAATAATGTAGGGGTTGGGAAAGATTACACTTTATATGCGCTTAAAGAAGGGTTAGTTTCTTTTAAAAAGAAAAATAAAAGAACCTGCATTTCAATTTCTGCTATTCTTTAATATAATTATACTAAGAAGCATTGAAGAGTAAGCCTAGTATATATAAAACTCTACTAAGCTTATTATTTATTTATTAGCGTCCTGAAATTAGCAATTGATATAATATTTTAAAGATATTTCGTTATCTGAAGAACAGAATGATAATAAAGAAAGAAATTATATTGTGTTATAAAGAAAAGATTCTGGATTGACTTGGGTACTTTAATAAAAGTCCTAATATTACAATATTACCTATGGTGAAAGTACTCTCTGGAATCTAATTTTATTATTTATATAAATATAAATATAAATAGATTATACTATGTAGTTTAATAAGCTTGAATAATATTATCGGCAAAGTAATCTCTAGTCCTTCAAAAAATTTACTGTTAATTTCTATTTCTAGAATTAGATGTTTTGCATAGTTCAAGAAAATATATTTTATTAGAGAAAAGAAAGAAAATATAAAATTATGACACCATCTTTAACAAATTTTTTATCCAGCTTAATTGCTGGTGGACTTATTGTCGTTTTACCTATCAGTCTTGCATTACTATTCGTCAGTAAAAAAGATGCTTTAATTCGTGTACCTCCAAAAAAATAGTCATTAAAAACAAAAATTTTAAAAGTTAGTTTTTTAATTTTTGTTTTTTACATTCCTATAAGTAAAAAAAGATATAAGGTTTTATAGTTTCTAATTCAATAATAAATAATTTTTCAAAAGTTTAATAATTCATGATAAACATAGTTTTTGGAGCAAATTTTCTTCTAGGCCTTATAATAATTCTTGGTGTACTAATTTTATATTTTTTAAGAATTATAAGACCAGAACTATCACGTGATGAAGATATTTTTTTTACAACATTAGGGTTGATTTACGGCTCTATTTTAATTATTCATGGATGGCGGCTTGATCCAATACTATTATTCAGTCAAGTTCTTTTAGTTAGTATTGCTCTTGCAGCTGGTTGGGAGAATATTCGACTTAGAGGCTTAATTGCCAAAAAAATCAAAGAACAATTAAAATTACCAAAAATTTATTCTAATAAATCCAAGTAAACTTGGTTGTTAATTTTTGTTTTTTTGTTTCAGTAATTAAAATATTTTATAGGTTTAATCTAATATGTTCAAAAAATTTTTTATAAGTTTAACTATTGCTTGTTTAGCAAATTCAGTTGGTTCATCAGTTTTAGCTATAGACCTAGATGAAGCAACAAGAACAATACCTGTAACGAGTGATGGTAAAACAACAGTCTTAACTCCAGAACAAGTTAAAAGAGGAAAGAGATTATTTAATTCTAGTTGTGGGCAATGTCATGTTGGTGGAATAACAAAAACAAACCCAAATTTAGGTCTTGACCCTGAAGCTCTAAGTTTAGCAACACCATCACGTAATAATATTAATGGTTTAGTTAATTATATGAAGGATCCAACAACTTATGATGGTTTAGAATCAATTGCAGAGATTCACCCAAGTATTAAAAGTGCTAATATTTTCACAAGAATGCGAGCATTAGATGAAAAAGATCTAGTAGATATCGCAGGTCATATATTGTTACAACCGAAAATTCTTTCTGAGAAATGGGGTGGCGGTAAAATTTATTATTAATTAAAAAATAAAGTAGTAAAGATTTTTAATCTCGCTTTCTATATTAAAAATAATAATAGATTTTTATTTTGTTAAATTAAAAAAGACTCTATACGAGAATTATCAATGAAAAATTTTTTTTTTGGTTTCTTTATTGCATCCTTAGCTTTAATTAGTTTTCAAAATTCAGCTCAAGCCGTAGACATTAATAATGGTGGAAACATTTTTACAGCTAATTGTTCAGCATGCCATGCTGGTGGTAATAATGTTATTATGATTGAAAAAACTTTAAAGAAAGATGCTTTGTCGGATAATCAAATGAATAGCGTTAAGGCGATTACTTATCAGGTAACAAATGGAAAAAATGCTATGCCAGCTTTTGGCGGTCGTCTAGCTGAAAGTGATATTGAAGATGTTGCTAATTTTGTTCTTTCTAAATCTGAAGAGGGCTGGGACTAATAACTTAACCTTAGATATAATATGAATAGTATTATTCTTATTATATCTAAACTATTTTAAAAATAAAACTTAACAAAACCCTTATCACTTCTAAAACCTTTTTATTTAAAAATACAACAAAAAAGTGAGTAAAAAAATCTTATATCAAGAACATGCAAGGCAAGCACTTGAAAAAGGAATGAAAGTCTTGGTTGAAGCCGTTTCAGTTACTTTAGGACCAAAAGGGAGAAATGTAGTTTTAGATAAAAAATATGGTTCCCCACAAATAATTAATGATGGAGTAAGTATTGCTAAGGAAATTGAATTAGAAGATAATATATTTAATACTGGTGTATCTCTAATAAGACAAGCAGCTTCAAAAACAAATGATGTGGCTGGTGACGGTACAACTACAGCAACTGTTTTAGCCTACGCGATTGTTAAAAAAGGAATGAAGAATGTAGCTGCAGGTTCAAACCCAATTTCTTTAAAGTTTGGTCTTGAAAAAGCTACAAAATATTTAACTAACCAAATATTAGATTACGCTCGTCCTATTGAAAATAATATGGCAATAGAGCAAGTAGCAACAATTTCTTCCGGGAATGATAAAGAGATTGGGTCCATGATTGCAAGAGCTTTAAAAACTGTGGGGCGGGATGGAGTGATTTCTTTGGAAGAAAGCAACAATACGTTTATTGAATTAGCAATAACAGAGGGTATGAGATTAGATAAGGGTTTTATTTCTCCCTATTTTATTACAAATGCTGAAAAAGCTGAAGTTGAATACGATAACCCTTTTATTTTAATTACAAATAAAAAACTTACTCTCGTTCAACAAGATTTAATTCCTATTCTAGAAAAAGTTGCATTTACTAAAAAACCTTTATTAATAATCGCTGAAGATATTGAAAAAGAGGCATTATCTACGCTAGTTCTTAATAAATTGAGAGGGATTGTTAATGTTGTTGCCATTCGGGCGCCTGGGTTTGGGGATCTTCGTAAATCTTTATTAGAAGATATTGCAATATTAACAGGTGGAACTTTAATTACAGAAGAATTAGGTCTACGTTTAGATAGTGTTGAATTAGAGTTATTAGGTAAAGCTTCACGAATAACTGTTACAAAAGATTCAACTACTATTATTACTGAAGGCAATTTGGATAATATTAAAAATCGTTGTGAGCAATTAAAAAAACAAATTGCGATGAACGAGTCAGCATATGAAATTGAAAAACTGAAGGATAGAATTGCTAAGCTTTCCGGTGGAATTGCAGTCATTAAGGTTGGTGCTGTGACAGAAACAGAAATGAAAGATAAGAAACTACGATTAGAAGATGCAATAAACGCAACACGTGCAGCAGTTGAAGAAGGTGTTATACCCGGGGGTGGTGCAACGCTAACACATCTATCAACACCACTAAAATTATGGGCTAAACAAAATTTAAAAGATGACCAACTTATTGGGGCTTATATTTTAGCAGATTCTATTAAAGAGCCACTTAAAAGAATTGCTGAAAATACTGGAAAAAATGGCAGTGTTATAACAGACTTAGTTGAAGAACAGTACTTTGAGTTTGGTTATAATGCTGAAACAAATAAGTTTGGGGATATGTTTGACTACGGTATTGTTGATCCAGCAAAAGTAACACGTTCAGCATTACAAAATGCGATCTCTATTGCTAGCATGATTTTAACAACTGAATGTATTGTTGTTACTAATAAAACAAACCAAGCTTAATTATAATTACAAATCGAATTTCGGGATTGACGGGACTCGAACCCGCAACTTTCACCGTGACAGGGTGATACTCTAACCAAATTGAGATACAACCCCCTAGGCATATCTAAATAGACTATGGACATAATATGTCACAATCATACACTTTTTGTCAATAAACATAAATACAAAAAATTTTTATATTCTTTTTGGACTTGTCGAGTGAATAAAATGTTCGATAAGTTAGGTTGGACAGTCTATAATTAGAATGTCAGGCTCTGTAGCTCAGTGGTTAGAGTAGGGGACTCATAAGCCCTTGGTCGCAGGTTCAAATCCAGCCAGAGTCATATTTAGGGTGAGATGGCTGAGTGGCTTAAAGCGTTAGATTGCTAATCTATTGTACAAATATTCTTTGTACCGAGGGTTCGAATCCCTCTCTTTCCTACCAATATAGACTAGAATTTTATTAAAAGCGTTTACAAATTATAGTAATAGTTTTTTCTGACTTGACATAATTAGTAATTTTAGGTTATAATTATATTATTATTTAATAGAGAAATTTACGGAGGAATAATTATATGGCTAATATAAGTAAAATATTTGGAGTTGACCTTGGGACGACCAACTCCGTTGCCGCAGTAATGGAAGGTGGACAACCCACAGTAGTTAATAATACAGAAGGATTAAGAACAACACCATCAATTGTTGCTTATACTAAAAATAAAGATTTATTAGTTGGACAAATTGCTAAACGACAAGCTGTTATTAACCCTGAAAATACTTTCTCATCGATCAAACGTTTTATGGGTTCAAAATTTAGTGAACTAAGCAAGGAATCCAAAGAAGTTTCTTATAAACTTGTGGGTGATAATAAGGATAATGTCAAAATTGTTTGTTCTAATATGGAGAAGCAGTTTAGTCCTGAGGAAATTTCATCACAAATCCTGAGAAAACTTTCTAATGACGTTAGTTTATACATGGGGCAAACTATTAATGAAGCGGTAATTACAGTTCCAGCATATTTCAATGATGCACAACGCCAAGCAACAAGAGACGCGGGGAGAATTGCCGGGTTAGAAGTTAAAAGAATTATTAATGAACCAACAGCAGCTTCACTAGCGTATGGTCTTGAAAAAAAAAATAATGAGCTAGTTATTATTTTTGACCTAGGTGGTGGTACATTTGATGTTTCTTTACTAGAAGTTGGAGATGGAGTTTTCGAAGTTTTATCAACATCAGGGGATACTAAACTTGGTGGAGATGATTTTGATAGAAAAATTGTTGATTTTATCTTGGCAAAATTTCAAAAGACAGAAGGTATTAATTTAGCGTCTGACCCTCAGGCTTTACAAAGGTTAACTGAGGCAGCAGAAAAAGCTAAAATTGAATTATCCAATCTATCCGAAACAACTATAAATCTTCCTTTTATTACAGCAAACCAAGATGGACCTAAACATATAGAGGAAATACTAACACGTGGAAAATTTGAAGAGCTTTGTGAAGATTTAATAAACCGTTGTCGATTACCTGTAGAAGCAGCAATAAAAGATGCTCGGGTTGATCGAAATACGATTAATGAGTTGGTATTAGTAGGGGGTTCAACACGTATACCAGCGGTTCAAAATTTGGTTTCAAAGATAGTAGAAAAAGAGGCAAACCAGACGGTAAATCCAGATGAGGTTGTTGCAATTGGTGCAGCGGTACAAGGTGGAGTACTAGCTGGTGAAGTTAAAAATATTCTATTACTAGATGTCACACCTTTATCTTTAGGGGTTGAAACATTAGGGTCGTTAATGACAGTAATGATTCCTAGAAATACTACAATCCCAGTAAAAAAATCGGAAACCTTTTCTACGGCTACAGATAACCAAGAAAGTGTTGATATTGAAGTTTTACAAGGAGAACGTAAATTAGCTAAAGATAATAAAAGTTTGGGTAATTTTAGACTTGAAGGAATTCCATTAGCTTCTAGAGGGGTTCCACAAATTGAAGTTACTTTTGATATTAACGCAAGTGGTATTTTATCAGTTACTGCTAAAGATAAAGGAACAGGTAAAACACAGCGTATTAACATCCAGAATGCCTCAACTTTAGATAAAGATGAAGTTGAAAAAATGATAAAAAATGCGGAAGAATCATCTAAAATCGATAAAGAGAAAAAAGAAAAAATCGACTTGAAGAACCAGGCTGATTTAGTTTGTTACCAAAATGAGAAACAATTAAAGGAATACGAAGATAAAATATCTTTAGAGAAAAAAGAACTTCTTCTAGAAGGGATTAAAGAAATTCGTAATCTATTACAAAATGATGAGTTTGATAATGAAAATCTGAAAAATAAACTTGAGGAGCTACAAAAAATTTCTCAAAGTGTTGGCGAAGAAATTGCTAGTTCAGCTAAGCCAGAAGTGAACGACGAACCAAAAACAAATTCTGATGAAACAGTTATCGATACGGATTTCACGGATGATTAGTATTTATATAATATCTATATAAATTTAATTGCTTAATATTTCCTAATTGATATATAATTATTAATAAATAATTTTATCGGAGGATTTTTATGCTTAGTTTATATTTTTTAAAACTATTCGTTTATGCCATTGTTACTGGTTTTAGTTCACTTTTTATATTTGGGTTTTTATCTAACGATCCCTCAAGAAATCCAAACCGAAAAGATTTCGAATAAGATATAGTATAACGTAAAGTACTAACCTTATTTCTAAATAAGGTTAGTACTTTACGTTATACTATATCTTATTCGAAATCTTTTCGGTTTGGATTTCTTGAGGGATCGTTATTGTGGTATAGTAGTTACTATAGATTTCTTAATATTTAACTTGCGAGTGTAGCTCAGTGGTAGAGCGCAACCTTGCCAAGGTTGATGTCGCGCGTTCGAATCGCGTCACTCGCTTATAAATATATAAATTTATATGATAATGTAAATATATATTTTACGAATTGATTAAACTTAAAATAAGAATGTTCCTAAAATACTAAAAATTAAGATATAATAATAGTAATAATCAAACCAAACCAAATTATGTTAAAACACGACCAATTAATTATTGGAGGCAAAGTTTTTAATTCTCGCCTTATTGTTGGGACTGGAAAATATAGAAGTTTAAAAGAGATGGTAGAATGCTTAGCAAAAAGTGAAAGTGAAATGGTCACAGTCGCTATCAGAAGACTTAATTTATTAAATATTTCCAGAAATGATAATTTAATAACAGCCATTAACTGGAAAAAGTTTTGGTTATTACCAAATACTGCTGGTGCAAAAACAGCTGAAGAAGCTATTCGATTAGCATTTTTAGGCCGTGAATTATCTAAAAGGATTGGTCAAAAAGAAAATAATTTTATTAAGTTAGAAGTGATATCTGATCCTAAATATCTTTTCCCAGACCCAATAGGGACATTAAAAGCAGCAGAATTTTTAGTTAAGAAGGGTTTTATTGTATTACCATACACAAATACTGATCCAATGTTAGCAAAACACCTGGAGGATATTGGATGTTCTACTATTATGCCTTTAGGTTCACCTATCGGTTCGGGACAAGGTATTCAAAGTATAAACAATATTCAAATCATTATTGAGAATTCTAAAATACCAGTGATTATAGATGCCGGACTTGGCTCTCCCAGTCAAGTAGCACTTGCTATGGAATTAGGGGCTGAAGCTGTTCTTATTAATACAGCAATAGCACAAGCAAAAAATTCTAGGGGTATGGCTAAAGCTATGAACCTTGCTGTTCAAGCAGGTAGGCAAGCTTATTTAGCAGGACAAATGCGCTCATATAAGTTTGCACAATCAAGTTCTCCTTTAAAGGGGTCAAATTTTTTAAATTTAAATAAAAAATAATTATAAAGCGCGGTAGTTAAATTTCTATTGTCAAGTGGCTTATCATTGAAATTTATTAGTTTTTAAAATGACAATATTAGAGTTGTTATGATAAACTAATTTGGAATTAAGAGATAGATTAAAAATTTCTACTAGATTATTAATAACAATCAAAATTTAAAAAAGAATTAGTTCCACGATTTTTTAATCATTTTAGATCCGTAAGGAAGGAGAAGTTAGTGAATATCCCTAAATCCTTAACAACTTATTATTTTATTGTTGCAAGTAGTGAATTTTTATTAGTTGCGGAACCTGTTGAAGAAATTTTACGTGAGCGAGTACAACATTACCGAAGAGTGAAAAAAAATATAGATTTTTGGCTTGTACAATCTCCAAAATTTCTAGAGTCAGTTCAATTAATTGATTTACAGACAAAATTAAGACAAGCTAGAATAGATAATGAATGCTCAGCCATTGTTTCTATAGACAAAACTTTTATTACTTGGTTAAAATTAAGACTTAATAATGTTGCAATGGGAAGCTTTAATGCCCCAACAGGGGATATTACAAGTCCGTTAGCCTCTAATTTTAAAGTTGACGGAATCTCTAAGCAAAAATAATTTTGAAATAATAAAAAACCAATAATTATTAAAAGCCATATTTTAAACTTTAACTAAATTTTTTTATGGCAGAATTAATTATTATTATTACACACTATTAAAGAATCAAATATTAATTCTGTAAATTACTATAGCTAGTTAAAAAGAGAATTTAAATTAATGATTTGATCGTTTAATTTTTACTTTAGAAAAAAAGAACTTAAAAGATAATTTTATTTTCTCTAAAAGCTTTTATTTTAATCCAATTTAATTTAATCCAATTTAATAATACCAGATGATAAAATTATTTCCTCGAATTAATAGTATTTGGGATGACTATCGACCAACCTTAAATTATATTAATGATCTTGAAAAAGAACTAATATCTTTAAGTGATAATGAGTTAAAAAGTAGAACTTCAAAATTAAAATATTTTACTTCTAAAGAAGATGGTTTCGATAAAAAAACATTGGCTGAAAGTTTTGCTTTAACTAGAGAAGCCTCTAAAAGAACAATTGGTTTAAGACATTATGATGTACAATTATTAGGAGGATTAGTTTTAAATGATGGCAAAATTGCGGAAATGAAAACTGGTGAAGGGAAAACTTTAGTTTCAACGTCACCCGCGTTAGTTAATTCTTTAGCGCGTAAAGGTGTTCATATCGTAACTATAAATGATTATTTAGCAAAACGTGACGCAGAATGGATGGGTCAAATGCACCGTTTATTAGGATTGGAGGTTGGTCTTATACAATCAGATATGACAATAGCAGATCGTAAAATAAATTATTCTCGGGATATAACCTATGTAACGAATGTTGACTTAGTCTTCGATTTCTTAAAAGATAATATGGTAACGGATAAAAAAGAGTTAGTACAAAGACCTTTTAATTTTTGTATCATTGATGAGGTTGATTCTATTTTGATTGATGAAGCAAGGACCCCTTTAATTATATCACGTGATTCAGATTTATTGGTAGAAAAATATTTTAAAGCCAATGAAGCTTCTAAGTATTTAGAAGATAAAAAGCATTTTGAAATTGATGAAAAAGCAAAAAAAATAAGTCTAACAGAACAAGGTTTGAAACGCACTAAAATTTTATTAAAAGTTGATAATTTGTATAGTATCCAAGATCCATGGATCCCCTATATTTTAAATTCTTTAAAAGCTAGATATCTTTTTTTCCGCGATATTCATTATATTTTAAAAGATAACCAAATTGTTATTATTGATGAATTCACAGGTCGAATAATGGAAGGTAGAAAGTGGGGTGATGGTTTACACCAATCTATCGAAGCAAAAGAAAATATTCAAAATTTAAGAGGAAGCGAAACTTTGGCCTCTATAACTTATCAAAATTTTTTCCGACTATATCCAAAAATATCTGGTATGACAGGTACGGCTAAAACTGAGGAATTAGAATTTGAAAATATTTATGAGTTACCCGTTTCTATATTACCAACATATGAAAAAATGAAGCGTAGAGATGATTCGGATTTTATTTTTATTGATGAAATAAGTAAATGGAGGGCTATTGCTCAAGAATGCTTGAAGATGTATTCTACAGGTCGACCTGTTCTAGTTGGTACAACAACTATCCAAAATTCAGAAATACTTTCTCAATTATTAAACACTTATAGGGTACCCCACCAATTATTGAATGCAAAACCGGAGAACGTTAGTAGAGAATCAAAAATTGTAGCGCAGGCTGGGTGTTTGAATTCTATTACTATTGCAACAAATATGGCAGGCAGAGGAACTGATATCCTATTAGGTGGTAACCCTGAATTTAAAGCATTAGAATCTACTCGCTTTATATTAAAAAGATTATTAGGGAAAAAAAGATTTTTTGTTCCTGGTATTGATTTAAGAAAATTAAAAAGAGCTTTAAAGAAAAGTCCTAAATTAGTTATTTATTTACAAAAAAATTTAGATACACTATTAGCTTCTTTAGAGGTTTCAAGTAAGCAATTAAATCTTTTGGAAAATTTTATTTTTAATCTCCATAGTCAATTATTAAATAAATATAAGGAAAAACAAAAAGAAGAATCTGAAATTGTAAAATCGCTAGGTGGACTTTATGTCATAGGGACTGAACGTCATGAATCAAGGAGAATTGATAATCAATTACGAGGTCGTGCAGGAAGACAAGGGAATCCTGGAAGTTCGAGATTTTTTTTAAGCTTAAATGATCCATTAATTCGGGTTTTTGGTGGTGATAAAATAAAAGAAACAATGCAAAAATTAAAAATTGAAAGTGAAATTTTAGATTCTAAATTCCTATCAGATTCTTTAAATTCTGCTCAACAAAAAGTTGAAGGGTTTTATTATGATCAACGCAAAACCCTAAATAAGTATGACCAAGTTCTAGATAAACAAAGAAAAGTTATTTATTATTTGCGTGAAAAAGTCCTTTCTACTATTATTATGCGGGATTTAGTTATGGAATTTAGTGAAGGATTTCTTGATGATTTTATAGATTACCTAGATTCACAGACCCGTGAGGGAAAAGACATTATTTTATCAAAAAAAATTCTTAGATTATTAAATCGTTTATCTATTTCAAATGGTATGATATATAACAATTTGGATAAGTTATCTAAATTAAAAAAATTTTTTTACGAGCAATTATGGGCAAGTTATGCTTGCAAAGAGTTTCGTTATTCTTGCTCAACAGATTCACGTGTATTAGATAGATACAACCAACTTATATTTTTTAAATATATTGATTTTTTTTGGTTTAAACATTTAGAAAATATGAATTTTTTACTTGATGCTATTAGTTGGGAAGCCTATGCACAAAAAGATCCTTTTCTTCAATATGATGAGAGGGCTACAAGCCTTCTAAATCTTACTCTTAAAGATTGCCGGGACTCAATTATATTTGAAATTTTTATTTCCAATATTATATTAACAGATATAAATTAAAACAAATAATTAAAGAGAAAATATATGTACAAATTCTTTAATTTATGGTATTATACTTTCATCATTTAGTATTTATAATAAAAGATATAATAATATAAAACATTATGACAAAAAGAACATTAGGTGGAACGAATAGAAAAGTTGTAGCTGTTTCTGGTTTTCGTGCTCGAATGAAAAGTAAGCAAGGTATTAAAGTAATAAACAACCGTAGACGAAAAAAAAGAAAAAATTTAAGTATTTAGACAATAGATTTATAGAAAATTAATTTATATAAATTAAAAATATTTTATTATGACTTTTCAAGAAGAACTTTTAATTTTATTAAAAGCCCGTTATCCTATAATTTATGTTATAACCATTGAGGAAGACCGATTAGAATATACTATTCGGAATGCTATTATTAATAAAAGTTATAGTAACCTATATGTTTGGGATTTTATCGACGGGTATAAACTAAATCCCATAAGAAAAGAATTTGGTAAAAGAAATCCATTGGAAGCTATAGAATTTATTGAAAAGATAAATTCAAGAACTCCAAGTATTTTTATTTTAAAAGATTTTAAGAGGTTTTTAAAAGATTTAACAATCTCTAGAAAATTACGCAATATTTTACAACTTTTAAAAATCCAACCCAAGACTATTATTATTGTTGATTCTGAAGTTCAAATACCAAACGATCTTAAAGATCATATCACGATTATAAAATTTAATTTACCCACACCTAAAGAAATTAAAACAGAATTAACTCGTCTGAATAAAAACTTGACTGTTGAAGGGAATTTATCTCAACGAATATTAGAAAAAGTTATTCAGGCTTGTCAAGGTTTATCTTTAGAGAAAATTAGAAGAGTTTTGGGAAAAGCAATTGTTATTTATAAACAAATAGATCAGAATGCAATTCCGATAATTTTAAGAGAAAAACGTCAAGTTATTAGTCAAACCGAGCTTCTAGAGTTTTGGTCAGTTAAAAGTAAATTAAAAGATGTTGGTGGAGCTTATAATTTAAAAAAATGGTTAAACGCAAGAACTGAAATATTTTCTGAACAAGCATTAAATTATGGTTTGGTCACACCAAAAGGAGTGCTAATAATTGGTATGCAAGGAAGTGGTAAAAGTCTGATTGCAAAATCTGTTGCTTATGAATGGAAATTGCCACTTTTACGTTTGGATGTAGGGAGATTATTTGCTGGGGTTGTAGGGGAATCAGAATCTAGAGTTCGTGAAATGATTGCTATTGCTGAATCATTAGCTCCTTGTGTATTGTGGGTTGATGAAATTGATAAAGCTTTTAGTGATTCTGAACAAAATTTTGATAGCGGAACAACAACACGTGTTTTAGCTACATTTGTTACTTGGCTAGGGGAAAAAACTCTTCCTGTTTTTGTTATTGCTACAGCTAATGATATTTATTCTTTGCCTGTAGAAATATTAAGAAAAGGTCGATTTGATGAAATCTTTTTTCTTGGTATACCAACAGTTGATGAAAGAAAACTGATTTATGAAGTTCATTTAAGACGTTTTCGACCAGAGACTTGGCAAACTTATGATAGTAAAAAATTAAGTAAGCGTGCCCGTAAATTTTCTGGAGCAGAAATCGAACAAACTATTATTGATGCGATGTATGTCGCATTTAGTGAACAACGAGAATTTACAACTAATGATATTTTGATAGCTATCAAAGAAACTATTCCTATTCTGGATATTGATCCTTTACGTACAGAGTTAATACAGAATTGGGCAGCATCTGGAAAAATTCGTGTTGCTTAAAATTTTTTTTAAGTTAAGTTTATTACTGTAAAATTCTATTATTAATTATTTATACGATTCAAAGATGATTAAAAGTGTTTTTAAATATTTGGCTAATTTAAAGTTAGCTATAATAATATTATTAGCCATTGCAATAGTGACTAGTATTGGTTCCATTATTGAACAAAGTAAAGAAATTCCATTTTATCAAAACACTTACCCAACATTAATTTTTAGTATCCCATTTTGGAAAATTCTTCTTTTTTTCGGTTTTGATAATATTTATAGTACGTGGTGGTTTTTATTATTGCTTAGCCTTTTAGGGCTATCTTTAGCTTGTTGTACAGTTCTTCAGCAGTTACCAACTTTGAAATTTTCTCGAAGATACTATTTTTATAAGCAAGTAAATCAATATAATAAGTTAACCTTTAAAATAAAATCAATTAAAGTCTTTCCAAGCCATTTGAGCTATGTATTATTAAAAAAAGAATATTCACTTTTCCAACAATCAAATAGTTTTTATGCTTATAAGGGATTGATAAGTAGAGTTGGTCCTATTATTGTACATTTAAGTATTATTTGTGTACTAGTAGGAAGTACATTAGGGGCGCTAAAAGGATTTAACTCTCAGGAATTAATACCTAAAACTGAAGTGTTTCATATCCAAAATGTTATAAAAAATGGTTTTTTTTCTTCAATACCTCAAAAAACTTTTCGGGTTAATGACTTTTGGTCAACATATAACTCTACTGGTTCAATTAAACAATTTTATACAGATGTTTCAGTCTTAAACGGTCGTGGTGGGGAAATCCAAAGAAAAACTATTTCTGTAAATAACCCATTATTATTAAGTGATTTAATAATATACCAAACTGATTGGGGAATATTAGGTCTAAGATTAAAATATATTAAGAATGATAATTCTACTATCCGTCTTCAATTACCGATCTCAAAAATTAATACTTCGAATCAAAAAATTTGGATTAGTTCGTTGCCTAATACAAAACAAGGTACCAAAAGTTTTATTGTACTTATTAAAGATCATCGAGGGCAAATTAGTTTATATGATAATGATGGGAAATTTCTCAAGACTATTAATATAGGAGATACTATTTATACTAACGATCTAATGAGTTTTAATTTTACTGATATAATTTCTTCTACAGGTATCCAGATTAAATCTGACCCAGGGATTAAATTAATTTATTTTGGTTTTTTATTTTTAATCGTAAGTAGTCTAATCAGTTATATTTCTTTTTCAGAATTTTGGTTATTGTATTTCCCGACAAAAGCTATTGCTGGTGGGAAAACAAATCGTGCAAAAGTTAAATTCAATCTTGAGTTCTTAAAATTTAAACAATCTTTTTTTTAACTAATCAATTGCAACTGGACATTTATACAAAATACCTGTATTATTAAATGCAAGGTAAAATATAATTCTGTGTTTTATCGATTTTTTAAGTTATAGCATATTAAAATAGTGAGGTCTAAAAGATGTTTGATCATCTTAAAGGAAATGTACTAGAATTGTTTTTCGGCGTCTATTGGATTGAAATTTTTATTTTTATTTTATTTTTGGTCCTAGGTTTCGTGCTAGAACAAAAATTTAATTTTAATAAACCTAGAAAATGGTTTTTAGCCTTTAATGGCTTAGTTTGTCAAAGAGTTCTTTCAGTTTTAGCTTACTATGTACCTTATTTAGATGTAGTGAATACACATATGCCTTTAATTGCTGAAACTCATCCTTTTCTTGTAAGGATTTTTTTACCAAATTATATAGCAGAATCAGTTAATATTATACAAAAGATACCATTCTTATCTTTTATTTATCTGTTGCTAGGGTATGGTATTTTAGTACGGTATAAAATACCAGAGGATAGATTTGTTAGGTTTAATATTATGTATGGCATAATAATTATCTCGTTCCAAGGTATTTTCCATGAATTATTTCTTAATTTTACAAATGCATTTGTTAAAAATCCAGCCGATAAGTCAGAAGCAGCATTATTAGCTTTTCTTGCTTGGGTTGTTATATTTATACCTTGTTTTTTAAGAGCTCTTTTTGGTAAGTATGAAGGTAATACCTTTATGCGCGAAGCAATTGAAGTACATTTAGGTCGCGATGGTCCTGATTTTATTTGGTGGGATAGAACTAGGAAAGATCAAGCACCAAAAAAACCTAAAAAATAACTTTAGCAAGTTATTTTTTATGGGTTAAGATCAATAATTTTTGATTTAATCAAAAAATTTAATAGGCCGAGTTGGATTTGAACCAACGTAGGAAAACCAGCGGATTTACAATCCGCCCCCTTTAACCACTCGGGCATCGACCCTACTAGTTTATGATATTATAGTTTGCGTACACGAACAAATTTTTAAAAATACATTTTATCGTTTAGAAAAATACTCAGTTCTTTTTACTTTATGGTAGGTGTATTTTTAAAAGTTGTTCTTTATTTGAGAAAATGTATTATAATCCTCTTTTCCCTAGAGGGTGTTTCTATTGAACACTCTAAAATATTTATTTAAACTAATATAATCTCTTATGAAATTAGCTTATTGGATGTACGCAGGTCCTGCTCATATTGGTACTCTTAGGATTGCAAGTTCTTTTAAAAATGTCCACGCTATTATGCATGCTCCTTTAGGTGACGATTATTTTAATGTTATGCGATCAATGCTAGAAAGAAAACGTGATTTTACTGCTGTAACAGCAAGTGTTGTTGACAGACATGTTTTAGCAAGGGGATCACAAGAAAAAGTTGTTAATAATATTAGTAGAAAGGATAAGGAAGAAAAACCAGATTTAGTTGTACTTACTCCTACATGTACTTCAAGTATTTTACAAGAAGATTTGCAAAATTTTGTTAACCGTGCTTCAATTGAGACACAAGCTGATGTTTTATTAGCAGATGTGAATCATTATAGAGTAAATGAAATGCAAGCTGCAGATCGTACTTTAGAACAAATTGTACAATTTTATATAAAAAAAGCACAAAAAACTAAGCAATTGGACACCACTAAAACAATAGAACCTTCAGTGAATATTATTGGCTCCTTTAATTTAGCTTTTCATAATCAACATGATATTGCTGAATTAAAACGTCTGATGTCAGATTTAAATATAAAAATCAATAGTATTATACCAGAAGGGGCTTCGGTACAAGAATTAAAAAACTTACCTAAAGCTTGGTTTAATATAGTTCCTTATAGAGAGATTGGTCTCCTGACAGCAGAATATTTAAAAGATGAATTTGATATGCCTTTTATTGATACTACTCCTATGGGAGTAGTTGAAACAGCTAATTGTATTAGAAAAATCCAATATATCCTAAATGATAATAAAGCAGAGGTTAATTTTGAAAAATATATTGATATACAAACTCGTTTTGTTTCTCAATCAGCTTGGTTTTCTAGATCTATAGATTGCCAAAACTTAACAGGTAAAAAAGCAATAGTATTTGGTGATTCTACCCATGCAGCAGCTATGACTAAAATTTTAACAAAGGAAATGGGTATTAATGTTGTTTGGGCTGGAACTTACTGCAAGTACGATAAATCCTGGTTTGAAAAAGAAGTAGGGGATTTATGTGATGAAATTGTTATAACAGATGACCATAATTTAATTGGGGATTTAATAGCTAAAGTTGAACCGGCAGTAATTTTTGGTACTCAAATGGAAAGACATGTTGCTAAACGTCTAAATATCCCATGTGGTGTTATATCAGCACCGGTTCATATCCAAAATTTCCCCTTAAGTTACAGACCATTTCTTGGCTATGAAGGTGCGAATCAAATTGCAGACTTGATATATAATTCTTTCACATTAGGTATGGAAGATCATCTATTAGAGATTTTTGGTGGCCATGATACAAAAGAAGTTTTAAGTGCAGGGTTGTCTGTAACTGAACAAGACTCAGAAATAAAATGGAATTTGGAATCACAGGCAGAATTAACAAAAATTCCAGGATTTATTAGAGGTAAGATTAAACGAAACACTGAAAAGTTTGCTCAAGAACAAAAAATGGAAACTATAACATTAGAAATTATGTATGCTGCTAAAGAAGCTGCAGCTTAAACCCTTATATTTATATTAATATAATCTTCTTGACATAAATAACCTAGTATTGATATGCTGTAATGGTATATCAATCAGTTACGGGACGTAGCGCAGTTTGGTAGCGTATCTGCTTTGGGAGCAGGGTGCCGCAGGTTCAAATCCTGCCGTCCCGAATAATAATATTTAATTACCTCTAAATATTAGAGTTAATTGCGCTTTTTGCGGAGTGGAGCAGTTTGGTAGCTCGTTGGGCTCATAACCCGAAAGTCGCAGGTTCAAATCCGGCCTCCGCTAGAATTTATATAAACTTATTAAATTTTCAGATTTAATTTTAGATTCATATAATTATGTCGCTTTATCCGAGTAAATATATGCCTGTTTTTGGTGGTAGTACTGGTGGTTGGTTACGTGCAGCAGAGTATGAAGAGAAATATGTTATTACTTGGAACTCTACCAAGGAACAGCTCTTTGAAATGCCAACTGCTGGTACTGCATTAATGCTTTTAGGACAAAATCTTTTATATCTTGCTCGTAAAGAACAATGCCTTGCCCTAGGTACTCAATTACGTCAATTAAAAATAAAGGATTACAAAATTTATAGAATTTTCCCAGGTGGAGAAATACAATTTCTACATCCAAAAGATGGTGTTTTCCCCGAGACATCAAATGAAGGTAGAACTCCAGTAGGAAAAAGAGATTTTTCTATTGGAAAAAATCCTAACCCAGCTTCTATTAAATGGAAATAAAAACTATAATCGGATAATCTCAGGTTTTTCTATAATTATAGTAAAGATATTGGTGTTTTTTCAAAATAAATATTTAATTTATCTTAGTTTAACTTGACGAACTAATACCTTCTCTTGTAGACTGGTAAGTATGAATAAGTAAAACTTTATATGCAAAATAGAGCATAATTATATGCTCTATTTATTAACATAACAAATAGGAGAGATGGCAGAGATGGTCGATTGCGTCTGATTTGAAATCAGATGAACGTTTACGCGTTCCGTGGGTTCGAATCCGACTCTCTCCTTATAATTTATTATTTTTAACAACTCGAATAACTAAACAGTTAATTTTATATACAACTTCTACACAACTTGCCTAAAAGTGTTATACTAGTATATAATATAAAATAATGTTATACATTATTATATTATTTTGATTAAAAATAGCAAAAAATGGCAAATACTAAATCCTCGAAAAAACGTATAAAAATTAATAAAAGAAACCGTATACAAAACAATTCGTATAAATCCCTTATAAAAAGTCATGAAAAAAACCATTTAAATCTTATTAAAGTTTCTAGTGAGCAAGTATCTAATGTAGGAGAAGAGAAGCTTAATTATACGGCTTTGCTTAGAGTTTCTTTTTCGTCAGTCGTAAGTCAGATTGATAAAGCAGTTAAGAAAAAAATTATTCATAAAAATACGGCTATTAGAAAAAAAACCAATTTATTTAAAAAAACTTTCCCTAAAATAAAATAATATTTTATTTTTCATTTGTTTTCAATATCCCGTTTAGATATAAAATATAGATATATAAAATTTAGATATATTATGAAAGATATTTTAGAGAATAAAAAGCAAAAATTTCCGATAATTCTTCCAGATTTGTCAGAAGTTCAACGGATAAGTTTTTGTTGGTTTTTAACAGAAGGATTACCTGAAGAGTTAACCAACTGTCCTTCAATATTAAATAAAAGAAGTGGTATTGAATTAATAATTTATGGGCAAGAATATAAAATTTATTATCCTAGTTTTGCTATTTTAAATGCTCTAAAGAAAAAAGGTAATTATAACTTAAGAGTTTATGTTTTAATGTCACTGAAAAAAAAAGAAACGGTGAAGAACGGTTTGATACAATCGGAAGATTTTTCGCCGAAAGAGCGGGTATTTTTTGGTGAAATACCTCTTATGACTGAGAAAGGTACTTTTATATTTAATGGTTGCGAAAGGGTAATTGTTAGTCAAATCATTAGAAGTCCTGGTATCTATTATAAACGGATTCAAAAAGAGAAAAAAGTTTTTTATGAAGGAACAATTATTTCAAAGCATGGGTCTTGGTTAACATTTGAATTAGAATATAATTTAATTTGGGTTAAATTTGATAAGCAATATAAAATCCCTATAAATTGGTTTCTAGTTGGCTTTTCTTTAGAAGAGCATGAAATCTATCAAACAGTTCAAAACTATGAGTTCTTGCGAAAAAGTGTTAAATCTTTGAATTCAGTTATTTATGACAAAATGTTTCATAAGTCTACTTTTGGAAGTTATAATAAAAGTATGTTAATGTCAGTTTTTAGAATACGTGAACTTATAACTGAACGTCTTTTAAATAAGAGTTTATATGATCTTGGTGAAGTAGGTCGTATTAAACTTAATAAGAAATTGGGGATTAGTTTACCAGTAAATATAAGAATTTTAACTTCTTTAGATATTCTAAAAGCTATTGATAAGCTAATTCATATTAGTTCTTATAATGAAAAGCTTGATGATATAGACAATTTAGAAAACAGAAGAGTACGTTCGGTAGGTGAGCTTTTACAATTACAAGTACGCGTAGCTCTTAATCGGCTAAGAAAAAAAATTACTACCGATGAAAAATTAACACCCGATATGTTCCGGGTTAAAAAATTAAAAAGTAGTACTTATGATAAAAAGTCTAAGGATATAAAAATTAAATCCAATAAGGGGAAAGTTAACCAAACTTTTGAGAAAGACATACCCCTAGAGGAAACTTTAATGCCTAATGATTTAGTGAATGCAAAAGTTTTAACTTCTGTCATAAGAGAATTTTTTGGCCTAAGTCCTTTATCACAATATTTTGATGAAATAAATGCTCTAGCACAACTTACACATAAACGTCGAATTAGTTCTTTAGGTCCTGGAGGTTTAAATAGTGAACATGTCAGCTTCGCAGCAAGAGATATTCACCCAACACAATATGGACGTTTGTGTCCAATCGAAACTCCTGAGGGACAAAAAGCTGGTTTAATTGCATCCTTGGCGACACATGCGAAAATTAATAATTATGGTTTCATAACAACTCCTTTTTTCCGCGTCTATAAAGGAAAAGTATTAAGAGAATTAGGGCCAATTTATTTAACTGCAGAACAAGAAACTATATACAAAGTTGCATCTGGGGATGTTTTATTAACGAAAGATGAGTTTTTCCAAACTACTTCAGTTCCTGTACGCTTTTATAATGAATTTATAATTGTGGATTCCGTTAGTGTTGATTTTATAGCCGTTTCTCCTATACAAATTATAGCAATAGGGGCTTCTCTAATACCGTTTTTAGAGCACGATGATGCTAACCGTGCATTAATGGGTTCAAATATGCAAAGACAAGCTGTTCCTCTATTATATCCAAAAAAACCTATTATTGGTACAGGTATTGAACACCAAATAGCAATAGATTCACAAGTAGTGATTATAAATTTATTAAATGGAATTGTTGATTCTGTTTCGGCCGACCGTATTATAATACTTGATAATAAAAATATTGGAAGTTCTAAAGTTTACTTTTTAGATAAGTATCGTCGTTCGAACCAAGAAACTATAATTAATCAAAAACCATTAATTTGGACTGGTGAAATTGTAAAGCCTGGTCAAATTATTGCTGATGGGCCCGGAACTGATGGAGGAGAACTTGCGTTAGGTCAAAATTTAACGGTTGCTTATATGCCGTGGGAAGGTTATAATTATGAAGATGCTATTCTAGTTAGTGAAAGATTAGTTCAAGAGGATCTTTTTACTTCAATTCATATAGAAAAATATGAATTACAGCTTGTAGATGATAGCGCAAGTGTAGAAGAAATAACAACATCAATCCCGAATATTGATGCGGAGTCTATAGTTAATTTAGATACAAATGGTATAATAAAAAAGGGAACTTTTGTTAATGCCGGTGATATTTTAGTAGGTAAAATTACCCCTATAGTAGAGGATGAGGAATTACCGGAGAGTAAATTATTAAGGGCAATATTCAATATTAAATCACCAGAACCAGAAGATACTTCTTTAAGAGTACCAAATGGTATTTCAGGTCGAGTTATTGAAATACAAACAGCTTCACGTGAAAAAGGAGATAATTTAGCTTCTGGTGTCTACGAATGGGTTTGTATCTCTATAGCGCAAATTAAAAAAATTCGGATTGGTGACAAAATTTCGGGAAGACATGGTAATAAGGGTGTTATTTCAAAAATAATTCCAATACATGACATGCCATTTTTACCTGATGGTACAGTAGTGGATGTTATTTTAAATCCTTTAGGTGTTCCTTCACGAATGAATGTAGGTCAAATTTTTGAATGTTTATTAGGCTTTGCAGGAGATTACTTAAATCGTAGATTTAAAGTGGTTCCATTTGATGAAATGTACAGACCAAACGCTTCACGTATATTAATAAATAAAACTTTAAAAAAAGCTGCTAAAAAAACTAATAAATCTTGGCTTTTTAATAAATCTTCCCCTGGTAAAATAATATTAACAGATGGAAGAACTGGTGAACTTTTTGATAATTCTATTCTTGTTGGAAAGCCTTATATTTTAAAGCTTATTCATCTAGTAGATAAAAAAATGCATGCACGTTCAACGGGTTCTTATTCATTAGTAACTCAACAACCATTAGGAGGTAAATCAAAGCATGGTGGTCAAAGATTTGGAGAAATGGAAGTTTGGGCTTTAGAAGCTTTTGGGGTAGCATACACTTTGCAGGAATTACTAACTATAAAATCTGATGATATAAACGGACGACACGAAGTGTTTAACGCCATTATTAAAGGGCATCCAATACCTGAACCAGGTGTTCCTGAATCCTTTAAAGTGTTATTAAGAGAATTAAATGCTTTAGGATTAGATATTACGACACATCAAATTGGTAAATTCAATAATGGGGAAATGGCATCCTATAAAGTTAACCTATTAACTCTTGTTAAATCTAAATTACTCTAAAGCTTGAGTTTATTTCAAAGTTATAAAAATATTTATTTGTATAAAATTATGAAAAACATGAAACAACAATTTGAGTATGTGAAAATTAATTTAGCTTCACCTGAGCGTATTAAAGAGTGGGCTGAAAAAATTTTACCTAACGGCGAGATAGTTGGTGAAGTTACTGAACCTGAAACGATTAATTATCGAACTCATAAACCTGAAAAAGGTGGGTTGTTTTGTGAAAAAATCTTTGGTCCTATCAAAAATTGGGAATGTACTTGTGGTCGTTATAAGCACAAAGAGCCAGAAACGTTAATTTGTGAAATTTGTGGTGTAGAATTGACAGAATCTCGAGTACGTCGACATAGAATGGGCTATATTAATTTATTATCACCAGTTGTACATATTTGGTACTTAAAGGGGTCGCCTAGTTTTTTATCCACTATCTTAGATTCTTCAATAACCAAACTTGAAGGTGTTGTTTATAATGGTAAGGAACCTGAGCAAGATCAGGATGTTTCAAAATATGATGATTTTTTTTATGATACAGAAGGTGAGGGTTTTGTTTATGGTAAAAAACGTCAAGGGGCAGAAATTTTATATGATAGATTAAAACGAATTGATTTAAAAGAAGAGATTGCAAGTAATCGTAACATAATGTTTTGTTCTAACGTTACAAAAGCAGTAGAGGATGCAATTAAAAGAATTCGTATATTTGAAAATTTTTTAACGACTAATACAAGACCAGAATGGATGGTGTTACATTTTCTTCCTGTTCTTCCCCCTGGTATTAGACCAATGGTAAAATTGGATAATGGAAGGTTTGCTACTTCTGACCTAAATGAACTTTACCGAAAAATTATTATTAGAAATAAAAGACTAAAACGCTTATTGTCGGTACACGCACCTAGTGTTGTTATTCTAACTGAAAAACGAATGATTCAAGAGGCTGTTGATACACTGATTGATAATGGTAAACGAGGTTCAAAAGTCTTAGATGCAAATAAACGTCCATTAAAATCCTTAGCTGATATTATTGAAGGTAAACAAGGACGATTCCGTCAAAACTTATTAGGGAAACGAGTAGACTATTCTGGTCGTTCTGTTATTATTGTCGGCCCTCAATTGGAGTTAAACCAATGTGGATTACCTTATGAAATGGCAATCGAATTATTTTTGCCATTCATTATTTATAAATTGCTTTCCCAGGGTTTATCTCATTCAATAAAAAAGGCTAAAAAAATTATTTATAGTAACCAATCTTTTATTTGGTATTTAACAGAGGAAATATTAAGAAAACATCCTATTATTTTAAACCGGGCACCTACTCTTCATCGTTTAGGTGTACAAGCTTTTGATCCCGTATTGGTTAGGGGACGAGCTATTCAGTTACATCCTCTTGTTTGCCCAGCTTTTAATGCAGATTTCGATGGTGACCAAATGGCAGTACATATTCCTTTATCTTTTGAATCGCAATTGGAAACAAGATTGTGTCTTTTAGCTCCTAATAATTTTTTGTCGCCTTCTACTGGTGAACCAAATATTCAACCATCACAAGATATGGTTTTAGGCTTTTATTACTTAACCGCACAAAATAGACTGGGCTTAAAAGGTTCAAACAATTATTTCTCTAATTTTAATGAAGTAATCTCAGCATATGAACAAAAACAACTACAATTACATTCATCTATTTGGGTTAGGTGTCCAAAGGATATTACATTAGATACTGAACTAAAATTTTTAAAGACTATTGTTCTAGCTAATACTCAGACTCTTCATATTTATAATAATTTACAACGTAAAGAGACAAAAACCGGACAATTATTAGTCCAATATATTCGAACTACACCTGGTCGTATTATTTTTAACCAGTGCATTAATGATATATTAAATAAATAGGAGGCATAAGAAAATGTTAAAGCAATCAAAAATATTTTCTAATAACATCATTAATAAAAAAGAGTTAAAGAAAATTATTGAATGGGCATTTAAAAATTATGGTCAGAGAAAAGCTGCCTATTTTGTCGATCAATTAAAAGAAATAGGGTTTGAATACGCTACAAAATCTGGGATTTCTATAAGTATTGAAGATTTAAAAATATCACCTGCTAAAACGGCTCTTATGGAGATTGCATCTAATGATGTTTTTTTAGCAGAATCACAAGCAAATAATGGTGAGATTACCGAAGTAGAACGCTTCCAGAGAATTATTCATATTTGGAATAGTACGAGTGAGGAATTAAAAGATCGATTAATAGAATTTTTTAAAAAGAATGATCCTTTAAACTCAGTATATATTATGGCCTTTTCTGGTGCACGGGGAAATATTGCCCAAGTTAGACAATTAGTCGGTATGAGAGGCTTAATGTCAGATCCAAATGGTAAAATTATTGATCGGGCTATCGGGGCAAATTTTCGCGAAGGTCTATCAATTACAGATTATATTATTTCCTCTTATGGTGCTAGGAAAGGTTTAGTTGATACAGCAATAAAAACCGCAGATTCGGGTTATTTAACAAGAAGACTTGTTGAAGTTGCTCAAAGTATTATAATCAGTGAATTAGATTGTAAAACAGAGCGAGGTATTTTTTTAGAGGAAGACGTAGAAAAAGATGAAAAAGGGTTTTTGTCTCTTAAAGAACTGCTTAATGGCCGTGTACTAGCGTCTACAATCTGTAAACCAGGAAGTACAGAAATTATTGCTTTAAGAAATCAAGAAATAACGTCAACTCTTATTGATAAATTAATTAAATTCAAAATTATTAAAGTATTAATTAGATCTCCATTAACCTGTGAATGTAGAAGAGCAATTTGTCAACAATGCTATGGCTGGAATTTAGCACTAGGTACTTTAGTGGAATTAGGTGAAACAGTTGGTTTAATTGCAGCACAATCTATTGGTGAACCGGGAACACAATTAACTATGAGAACTTTCCATACAGGAGGAATTTTCACAAGTGAATTAATTCGTCAGGGACGTGCTCAATGTTCTGGTTATATAAATTTTTTGCCAGAGTTAAAAGTTAGCCCTTACCGTACTAATTATGGACAAGATGCTGTAGTAAGTGAAAATCAATCTTGGTTAGCAATCATAAATTATGCAAATGAAAGAGTAAAAGTGAGGGTTGAAGCTCGTACGATAATTCTTGTAAATAATAAGAATTACATTAAGCGTAATCAAGTGTTATTTGAAGCTGCTCCGAAGATAAAAGAAATAAATTTAGCTGAGAAAGAAATTAAATATATTTGTGCAAAAGAACCGGGTGAAATATTTTTGGAAAAAAATGGCTTCCCTCAACTAGCAGTCAATGAAAATTTTAGTAAACGAAGTAAAAAAAATTATATTTTTTGGGTTTTGTCTGGTCAAGTTTTTAGTATTGCATTTAATACCAATCTACGAGTAAGGAAATTAGAAAAAATTTATAAAAACCAAGCTATAGCCCAATCAAAAATGGTTACGACTATAGGAGGTTTTATTCATTTATCTAGAAATAAATTAACCCAAGAAATAAACAGTCTAAGTATCCAAAATTCTTCTTATGGGTTAAATAATTTCAATATATTTATAGAGAGAAATAATATTGAAGTTATTAAATGTAAAGTCTACTTATCCCATACTCATGAAATCGTATTAAAACCAGAATTACTTAATAATTATTTATTTTCTTTGGGTGTTTTACACAATAAGAAATATAAAACAAAAACTGGTGGAAAATTCTATATTTCAAATTTTTATAAGCCAAGCTTATTTAGTCAGCAGTCAGGTAATACTTTTAATAATAAATTAAAACCAGGCTCAACAATTTTTTATATACCAGAAGCTGTAGTTCAAACAACTTTAAATAAAAAAGATTTTAAATTTAAAAAGGGAGATTATGTAAAAAAAGATATAGAAATCTTTCCTAATTATATTAATAATATAGAAGGTTTTATAGATTTTGAAGTTGAAAAACGAATTAAATATATTAGTATTAAGCCAGGACAGAGGTATCTGTTGGATAAAAAACCGAAGTTATTTAAAGAATATAATGAACAAGTTTATTATCCTGGAGAGTTAATATTAGATAAATTTGAAGTTAAAGTTTTAAGTTATCTAGAATTTAAAGACATTAGTAGTGAGACCTATTTATATATTCATCCTATAACTCGTTATGAATTTACCAATGAACGTTCAGTTAAAATTTTTAAATCAAATTATTTCGCACCTCTTAATCTATTAGTTGAAAATTTTAATTTACAAGTTGCCTCTGGTCAGCAAATTAAAATTGATTATCCAATACAATTTGTCGATTCTCCATTAACAATTGATTATTCGCTTCAATCAAATGATACAGAATTAATCTTTGAGTATAAAGGACCACAAAAAAAGAATTCTTATGGCCAAGTTAATCTAATTTATTCACAAACTTTTCTTTTTGATTCGGTGATACCAAAAGAAATAAAGAAAACGGATGTCTCTTTAAATTTACTTGTAGAGGAAAAACAATTTATTGATCCTTATACCGTTGTTGGTTCTTTTGATACTATATTCCCATTTGATAATTTTGTTTACAGTGTAAAAATAAAACGGAATAACATAAAGTCTAATATTTTATTAACAACAAAATCTGATTATGAAGAAATTTTTTTAGATAGTTTTACTCATAAATATAAACAAAACCAATTTTTAAAAGTAAATAAACTTTTCAATAATAATGTACTTATTAAAAATTCTGGATTAATGGAGCAAGTCGTAGGTAATAAAATTGCTTTACATTTAGGTCAACCTTATTTTTTCTCTACGGGAGCTTTAATTCGAAAAATCCCTGGTGATTATATTAAAGGACAAGAAAATTTTGGGCAATTAGTATACGAAAGATTAAAAACTGGTGATATAGTGCAAGGTTTACCAAAAATTGATAATATTTTAGAGGCTCGTAAGCCTAAAACGGAAGCTCTCCTTGCAACTAGACAAGGTTTTATTAAATCAATCAAGTATACCTCTAATCTCATTTTAATTAGTACAGTGCCCTCTAAAAGTTATGATTATTATATAGCATCACGTTCTGAAAGATTATTAGTTAAAAATTATGAATCTATATCAGTCGGACAACCGTTAACTGAAGGTCCCTTAAATCCTCACACTCTTCTTCATGTCTATTTTCGATATTTTTGTTCCTTAGGGACATTATCTATTTATGAGTCAGCTTACCGTAGTTTAAAAAAATTACAAACATTATTATTAACATCTGTTCAAGCCATATATATTTCACAAGGAGTTATAATTTCAGGGAAACATGTAGAGTTAATTGTTAGAGAAATGACACATAAAGTTTATATAGAATACCCAGGAAAAACAAATTTCTTACCTGGGGATATTATAGATTTAGATCAAGCCCAATATATTAATCTTTGTATTAAAAATAGTAATAAATTAGGATTCCGTCCTATTTTGTTAGGTATTACAAAATCTTCTTTAAAAACCGATGGTTTTTTAGCTGCAGCGAGTTTTCAAGAAACAACACGAGTTTTAACACGAGCAGCTATTCAAGGAAAAACTGATTGGCTTAGAGGCTTAAAGGAAAATGCTATTACCGGAGGATTAATACCAGCAGGTACGGGGTTTTATGCTAATCAAGATATTACTTTTAATAAAGTTTTATTGCCAGAAAAATTAATAACAAAAAAAGATAATTTAAGTTTGAAAAAACAATTAAAAATGAAACAAACAAAATTAAAAAAATTAGTAAAATTTAAGTATAATAATTAAATCCCTTTTGTTTTTTCCTCTATTTATAATTTTATAATTAAAAGGTTAAAAGTCTGCTATACTAGTTATCATATAAATTAACACAAAAATAATTATTATTTAATTTAAGAAAAATGTTTTAAGTAAAAAAGTTAAGTATAAAATATTTTAAAATAAAAAGGATTATTATTTCTATGGCTAAAATTGAATTGGCTCAACTTTTAGATGCAGGTGTACACTTTGGACATAAAGCTCATCGATGGAATCCAAAAATGTTTCCTTATATATATGCAGAACGAAATGGTATACATATTTTAGATTTAATCCAGACAACTGAGTTTTTAAAACGCGCTTGCGATTTTAGTAAAAAAGCCTCTGCAAAAAACCAAACTTTTCTATTTGTTGGGACAAAAAAACAAGCGTCTTCTTTAATTGCTATTGAAGCTCAAAAATGTGGTGCTTTTTATGTAAATCACCGTTGGTTAGGTGGAATGCTAACAAACTGGGTAACTATAAAAGGTCGAATTGATCGTTTAAATCAATTAGAAGAACAAGAAAAATTAAATTCTTTTAATAATCTACCTAAAAAAGAAGCATCAAATTTAAAAAAAGAATTAGAAAAACTTAAAAAGTATTTTAATGGCGTGAAGGGGATGAAAAAAATCCCTGATATTTTAGTAATAATTGACCAAAAACGCGAAATTATTGCTATTCAAGAAGCACTTTCTTTAGATATTCCTATTATTTCGATTCTTGATACGAATTGTGACCCAAATTTAGCTACAATACCAATCCCTGGTAATGACGATTCAATTAGATCAATCAAATATATTATTAAAAATATAGCAGATAGTATTTGCTTAGGACAACAAAATTCTCTAAAAATTTAGAAAAGAAGGTCAAAAGTTAATCAAAACATTAAAAATTAGGATAAAATATTACTATGACTTTAGAAATTAGTTCAGCACTAGTTAAAGAATTGCGACAAAAAACTGGTGCTGGTATGATGAATTGTAAAAAAGCTCTTCAAGAAACAAATGGTGATTTTGAAGAAGCTGTTAAGACTCTACGTCAGAAAGGCTTGGCTGCTGCGGATAAGAAAGTTGATAGAAAAACTATTGAAGGTGTTGTAAGTAGTTATATACATGCTGGTGGAAAAATTGGGGTTTTAGTTGAAGTTAATTGTGAAACAGATTTTGTTGCACGTCGTAAAGAATTTCAAGAATTAGTTCAAAATATTGCAATGCAAATTGCAGCTTCACCTGAGGTTCTTTATGTTAACACTAATGAAATACCAAAAGAATTTTTCCTTGCAGAAAAAGAAATTGAATCCGAGAAACAAGACTTAGTTAATAAACCTGATGAAATTAAAGAAAAAATTATTTTAGGGCGAATTGAAAAAACCTTAAAAAATTTAAGTTTGCTTGATCAAGCATTTATTAGAGATTCAAATATTACAATTGATGAATTAATAAAGGAAAAAATCACTCTTTTTGGTGAAAATATTAAAATTAAACGATTTACTCGTTATACACTAGGAAGTTAGGATTACGTATTATTTCAAAGCCAAAAAAAATTTCAGAAGTTCTTTCCAAATAGAAATAACTGTATAAACTTTGAAGATCCTAGTTAGTCATTACATGATAGAAAAGTTTTCTATTTAAAATTTTTCTTTTTTAGGTATTTTAAACTATAATTATTTTAATTTTGGTTCCATAGCATTCATCTGTATGCGTATTTTTGCATAAGGTGTTATAATTTATCTCTTTACTAAAATTAAATATGAATATTCTGGAAAGTACTAATTTTATTAATTTGAACTCATTAATCTTTTTATCAGATATCGAAGTTGGAAAACATCTCTATTGGGAATTAAATGATATTACTTTTCATGGCCAAGTATTAATCGTTAGTTCTCTTGTAATATTATTAACACTTGTATTTTCGTTTTTAGGAACTTCAAATAAGAATATCGTTCCTAATGGTTGGCAAAATTTTATGGAATCAGTTGTTGAATTTATTAAAGATATCGCTCAAAACCAACTTGGTGAAACGGCTTATCGACCATGGTTACCTTTTATTGGTACTTTATTTCTATTTATTTTTGGCTGTAACTGGGCAGGTGCCATAATACCGTGGAAATTAATAAAGCTTTCGGAAGGTGAATTTGGAGCTCCAACAAATGATATAAATACAACAGTAGCATTAGCTTTATTAACATCGTTTATGTATTTTTATGCAGGCTTAAGTACAAAAGGATTTGGATATTTTAAACGATATATAGAACCTACACCTCTTTTATTACCAATTAATATTTTAGAGGATTTTACAAAGCCTCTTTCACTAAGTTTTCGACTATTTGGTAATGTTTTAGCAGACGAATTAACTGTTTCTGTTTTAACTTTATTAGTTCCTTTGATTGTACCCTTACCAGTTATGCTTTTAGGGGTTTTTGCTAGTTCAGTACAAGCTTTAATTTTTTCAACTCTAGCTGGTGCATACATTGCTGAAGCTGTTGAAGGACATTAAGTATTGTATTAGTATTTTTATTATCTAAAGGAATATATTAGAAATTTGTTAATTTTTTCTTATCTAACCCATGAATAAATTATATGGATTCAATTGTTTCTGCTGCATCCGTTATAGCTGCTGGTCTTGCTGTTGGTTTAGCTGCGATTGGCCCTGGAATTGGTCAAGGTACTGCCGCTGGTCAAGCTGTTGAAGGTATTGCTCGTCAACCAGAAGCAGAAAATAAAATCCGTGGTACTTTACTTTTAAGTTTCGCCTTCATGGAAGCTTTAACAATTTATGGGCTAGTTGTAGCTTTAGCTTTATTATTTGCAAACCCATTTACTAGTTAATAAACAATAGCTAAGACGTTTTTTTATTTAATTATTGAATATATAATTATAAACGTCTTGGCTATTACTATCAATCAGTTATCCTTTCCCCACAAAAATTTTATTTTTAATACTAAAACTAAAAGATGTTTTATAACTATAACTCCATTTTAATAATAGGAACCGAAAAAACTGGAGGACTATTTGATTTTGATGGTACATTACCAATTATAGCATTACAATTTGTACTTTTTATGTTCATTTTAAATTTTATCTTATATACACCTCTTTTAGATAGTATTGATGAGCGAAATCTTTATATTAAAAAAAGTTTAGATGAAGCTACAAGTGTACTAACAAAGTCTAACCAATTAAATGTAAAATATGAAGCAAAAACATCCAAAGCCCGTAAAGCAGCGAAATTAGATTTATTAACCTATCAAAAGTTATATAAAGATATTTTAGAGGAAAAAATGAGGTCTTCTCAACTTTTTATTGATAAATTTTTAATTGAAACAACTGAAAATTTTGAAAATAACAAGGATAGCATATTAACAAGCTTTGATAATGAAATTGATTCTTTAAGTAGTCAAATTATGGCAAAGCTTCTTACTTAAGTATATTTTTCTTTTTTAAGAATTAAGAATAAATAGCACCGATGAAAATTTACAAATATTAATTAATTAATAAAAAAATGAAAAGTTATCTAGAGTACTTTGCATCAAGTGAAAATTTTGGAATAGCATTAAATACGGATATATTTGAAACAAACATTATAAATATAATATTGTTACTGGTAATCCTTTTTGTTGTTATAAAAAACTTTTTAACAGAAAATCTTACAGCGCGTAAAAAAAAAATTGTCGATGATATACAAAATGCTGAAACTCGCTTAGCAGATTCTAACAAACGTTATACTGAAGCTAAAAAACAGTGGGCACAAATGGATATCATAATTAAAGAGATAAATCATCAAATGGAAGTTACAAAGCAGAATGTTTTAAAACTTAAATGGGACCAAGGAAAAGAAGACCTTTCCAAAAAATTTACAACAGCAATAGCGGTTTTACGTAATCGAGAAAATAAAATTTTCAATGATGTTATTAAGGAAGTTTCGAAAAAAGCATTAAATCGTGTTATTTTTAAACTTCAAAAACAATTAGGGAAAGTGGAACAATCTGCTATTGTAAATCGGAAAATAATGCAATTAGGAGACTAAAAATGGCTAACACAATGTTTGGTTCAAAAATAGCAAATCCGTATTCAGAAGCTTTATTACAATTAGGCTTAAATTTGTATTTAAAAGAAGAGAATGCTGATACTCAAGTTTTCTTTCAAATTATTTTTGATATGGAGAATTTATTAACCATATTAAAATTAACTCCAGTATTAGAAAAATATTTAGCTAATCCTTTGATTCTAGATAAGGATAAAAAAAATGTTTTAGAAAAGTGTTTATCAAAAAAAACGAGTTCTACAACAAAAAATTTTTTAATGCTTCTAGTAGATAAAAAACGAATAGGTTTTCTTCAAATCATTACCCAAACTTTTTTAAATAAGGCTTATGATTTTGTTTGTCTTAAATTTGTTGAAGTTTATTCTGCCGCTACATTAAGTAAAGAACAAAAAGCACAATTAATAGAAAAACTTAAAATATTACTAGGCCCTGAATTCACAACTTCTAAAGTCTACTATTCTAAAATTAATGTAACATTCCGAGTGGATAAAGAAATTTTAGGCGGCTTTATTATTAAAGTTGATTCTAAAATCATTGATTTAAGTTTGCGTGGAGAATTAGAAAGCTTAGCTAAACAAATGGAAATAAACTTATTAAGTTAAAACTTATAATAATTATTTTGGGTAAGATGTTTCCCTAATTTTTTTAACTAAAGAAGAGGATTATTTTTATCCTATTTTTTCTGTAATTTAAAGTTCTTATTCAAGGAAGAAAAAAAATTGAGTATCTTATGACAAACCCTAATGAAATAAGTAATATTATTAGAAAACAGATTGAAGATTATAGTACCGATTTAAATATTGATATTATTGGAACTGTGTTACAGGTTGGGGATGGGATTGCTCGTGTTTATGGGTTAGATGAGGTAATGGCTGGTGAATTACTAGAATTTGATGAAGGTACAATTGGGATCGCATTAAATCTAGAGAACGATAACGTTGGGGCTGTTCTTATGGGGGATGGGCGAGAAATTTTAGAGGGTAGTACAGTAAAAGCAACAGGTCGAATTGCTCAAATTCCTGTAGGTGATAGTTTATTAGGTCGAGTTTTAGATCCTTTAGCCATACCAATTGATGGTAAAGGTGAGGCACCTTCAACAGAGACACGTCTTATTGAATCAATGGCTCCTGGTATTATTAGTAGAAAATCTGTTTGTGAGCCATTACAAACTGGTATTACTGCTATTGATGCTATGATTCCAATTGGTCGAGGCCAACGTGAATTAATTATTGGTGATAGACAAACTGGAAAAACTTCTATTGCTCTAGATACAATTATTAATCAAAGAGGACAAGATGTTGTTTGTGTTTATATTGCAATTGGTCAAAAAGCCTCTTCCGTTGCACAAGCGGTAACTAATTTACAAGAAAGAGAAGCCTTAAGTTATACTGTAATTGTTGCTGCAAATGCAGATCAACCTGCGACATTACAATACATTGCCCCTTATACAGGTGCAGCAATTGCTGAATATTTTATGTATACGGGTAAGCATACTCTAGTAGTATACGATGACTTATCAAAACAAGCATCAGCATACCGTCAAATGTCGTTATTATTACGTCGTCCACCTGGCCGAGAAGCTTATCCGGGGGATGTTTTCTATTTACATTCACGTTTATTAGAGCGTGCAGCAAAATTAAATGATGTACTTGGTGGTGGTAGTATGACTGCATTACCAATTATTGAAACTCAAGCTGGGGATGTTTCAGCATATATCCCTACTAATGTAATTTCAATTACTGATGGCCAAATCTTTTTATCAGGAGACTTATTTAATGCTGGGTTACGTCCTGCAATCAATGTTGGTATTTCAGTATCTCGAGTAGGTTCTGCAGCACAGATAAAGGCTATGAAACAGGTAGCAGGTAAGCTAAAATTAGAATTAGCGCAATTTGATGAGCTTGAAGCATTCTCACAATTCGCTTCAGATTTAGATAAGGCAACGCAAGCTCAACTAGCTCGAGGCCAACGATTAAGAGAAATTTTAAAACAAGCGCAAAATTCCCCAATTCCTGTAGCTGAACAAGTAGCTATTATATATATTGGTACGAATGGATTTTTAGATGATTTAGAAATTAATGAAATTCCAACTTATTTAAAAAGTCTTCGTGAGTATATAACAAATTCTAAACCAGAATACCTGGAAATGGTAAATTCTTCAAAACAATTTACTGGTGAAGCTGAAACTATTTTAAAAAGCGCAATAGATGACGTAAAAAAAACTTTTAAAATTTAGTAGTATTAGACTTTAAACACTTAAAAATTTTTTAAGCGTTTAAAGTCTAATACTACTAAATTTGATTTAGAATAAACCTAATGTGATCGCTTTACTTATGGGTAAGCAAGCTCCGATACCTAACCATATAGCAACAAATGTTCCTATTAAAAAGACCGTTGAAGCTACTGGTCTTCTAAATGGATTTTGAAATTTATTAACATTTTCAATAAAAGGTACTGTTATTAAACCTAATGGCACAGAAGCCATAGCTAAAACACCTAATAATTTATTTGGTAGTACACGTAATAAATTAAACGTTGGGAAAAAATACCATTCAGGTAAAATTTCTAACGGAGTTGCAAATGGGTTAGCTTTTTCACCTAAAGCTGAAGGCTCCATCACTGCTAAACCAATAACTAATACAAAAGTTCCTAAAATACAAATAGGAAACATATAAAAAATATCATTTGGCCACGCAGGTTCACCATAATAATTGTGGCCCATTCCTTTTGCTAATTTAGCGCGTAATTTAGGATCTGTTAAATCCGGTTTTTTTAAGATTGACATAATATCTCCTATTATTATATTTATATTAAAAACTAAAATCTTATTTCTTAAATAAAGCCTATTTAATAGTATTTTTCTTTTTATAATGGTCCTGAAATACCTTGTTTTCTTATCATTAAGAAATGTGTAATCATTAGCGCAGCTGCAACTAACGGTAAAACAAAGGTATGTGCACTATAAAATCGTGTTAAAGTACTTTGTCCTACACTAACTCCTCCACGTAATAGTTGAACTATTGGAGGTCCAATAATAGGAACAGCCTCAGGTACTCCTGTTACAATTTTACATGCCCAAAATCCTACTTGATCCCATGGTAATGAATAACCTGTAACACCAAAAGACACTGTTGTAACCGCTAGAGTTACTCCTGTAACCCATGTTAATTCGCGCGGCTTTTTAAACCCTCCAGTTAAATAAACTCGAAAAACGTGTAAAATCAACATAAGTACCATCATACTTGCAGACCAACGATGAATAGATCGAATTAACCATCCAAAGTTTACTTCAGTCATAATATATTCAACCGAAGAAAAAGCTTCACTAATACTAGGTCTGTAATAGAATGTCATTGCAAACCCTGTTGCAACTTGAACTAAGAAGCATGTAAAAACAATACCACCAAAGCAATAAAAAATATTAACATGCGGAGGAACATACTTACTAGTAATATCATCAGCAATTGATTGAATTTCTAATCTTTCTTCAAACCAATCATAAACCTTACCCATAAATATAATTAGCTTTTGAAATTAAAAGTTTATCAAACACAATTAAGCTTAATTGCCAGAAACCAGATTTGAACTGGTGACACGAGGATCTTCAATCCACTGCTCTACCAACTGAGCTATCCCGGCTTTATTATAATACTTAGTATAACATATGATTTCTTTCTAATGACTTTAGTTATTAGAAAATACTAAAAGCTAAAAGAAAGGTATCAAATTTTAAATGATACCATTAACTTTAGCGAATTGATTATATAATCTCAAAAATTTCTTCAAAAATTTTTTTAACTTTATAACCAGAATCAATTGATTCTAAAGGATCCTTTCTTAAACGGTGACGTAAACATAAAACAATAAT